TTAGCCGTCTATAGAATTAGCTTCAACAGCAGCTAGATCCAGAGGGAAGTTGTGAGCGTTACGTTCGTGCATAACTTCCATACCAAGGTTAGCACGATTAATGATATCGGCCCAAGTGTTAATTACACGACCTTGACTGTCAACAACAGATTGGTTGAAATTGAATCCATTTAAGTTGAAAGCCATAGTGCTGATGCCCAAAGCAGTAAACCAGATACCTACTACTGGCCAAGCAGCTAAAAAGAAATGTAGAGAACGGGAGTTGTTGAAACTAGCATATTGGAAGATCAATCGGCCGAAATAACCGTGAGCAGCTACAATATTGTAGGTTTCTTCTTCCTGACCAAATTTGTAACCTGCATTAGCAGACTCATTTTCGGTAGTTTCCCTGATCAAACTCGAGGTTACCAAGGAACCATGCATAGCACTAAATAGAGAGCCGCCGAATACGCCAGCTACACCTAACATGTGAAATGGATGCATAAGAATATTGTGTTCAGCCTGGAATACAATCATGAAATTGAAAGTACCAGAGATTCCTAGAGGCATACCATCAGAGAAGCTTCCTTGACCAATAGGGTAAATCAAGAAAACAGCAGTAGCTGCTGCTACTGGAGCTGAATATGCAACAGCAATCCAAGGACGCATACCTAGACGGAAGCTAAGCTCCCACTCACGACCCATATAGCAAGCTACACCAAGTAGAAAGTGTAAAACGATTAGCTCATAGGGACCACCGTTGTATAGCCATTCATCAACAGAAGCTGCTTCCCAGATGGGATAGAAATGCAGACCGATGGCTGCAGAGGTAGGAATAATAGCACCGGAAATAATATTGTTTCCATAAAGAAGAGAACCGGAAACAGGTTCACGAATACCATCAATATCTACTGGAGGAGCTGCAATGAAAGCGATAATGAATACAGAGGTTGCAGTCAATAGGGTAGGAATCATCAAGACACCAAACCATCCAATGTAAAGACGGTTTTCAGTGCTAGTGATCCAATCGCAAAAACGATTCCATAGGCTTGCGCTTTCGCGTCTTTCTAGAATTGCGGTCATGGTTATAACTTGGTTTATTTAATCATTAGAAGCTCCCAAGCATACACATAAGGCTTGTTATTCAACAGTATAATATGAGTCATATCTGTATGTCAACCAATATTTTGACATGGTTATGAATATTCATAAAATTCATAGTATCCTCTTCCTTCCATAAACTATATGCACATATATTCAATTTTCAATAGTATCCGTAGATATTAATACCGGTATTAATGTGCTTTATTCGCATTCCTTCTGTTCTTTATGATTCAAGGTAATCAATATTATTACCTTAAAGTTAAAGGTTATAAGGGAAAATAGAGAAAACTCTTTCGATGGGTAAGAAAGACCTTATCATTTCTTAAGGATGATTCCCGAATAGTGGGATGCTACCTCTCTTGCTTGTTAAGAGCAATGGATAACATTGAATTGCATTGGATCTGGAATAAGTAGAAAAATACCTTTAGGTGCTAGATTCTGGTACTCTGGGTTGCCCGGGACTTGAACCCGGAGCTCATCGGATGGAGTGGATTATCTGCTCTTTTTAATAAGAGCATAAAATCTCTCCCCAAACCGTGCTTGCAATTTTCATTGCACACGGCTTTCTCCATGTAGTGATTTGATCAATCATTTGGTTGGATTTCCGGGTGGAAAAGATCTATAGCATCATAAATTGATGCTGGCAATTGCTCAATAAGCATTTCATTGGTCAAAATCAGTTTTCTATTTGTTTATTCTCCATCTTTTGCCAGAAATTAGCCAGGGGGGTTATCTGGCTAATTTCTGAATTCCAAATTCGTTCTCTCTGTGAACGAGTTTTTGAAAAGGACGAAAAAATGGATTCTCTTTCTTTTGAAAACGATTTTGTAAAGAGTTCCGAACCTAATTGTTCTCGAACTACACGTATAGTACTTTTATGTTTACAGGCCAAAGTTTTAGCACATGAAATTAAAAGTATATACTTTATATGATATAAACCATCTTGATTGATGGATCCACTGTAGTAACGAAAAAGATTTATCCAAATTCGATCGAATCGATCGAGAATATCATCATCTGATAGACTGGTCCAAGACAATTTACTAATTGGCCACCCTGAGATGTCACAAAACTTTTCTTTAGCCAAAGAAAAAAGAATTGATTTAAGCGGAGCTGTTGAGTTTAATTCATTGGTGATAAGATCGGTAATAAATAAATCATCTAGCATTTTGGCTCTAACTACGAGAGGTCTCATTTTAACATGCATAAAAAAACCTAAAAAAGAAAAAGAAGTCTTGGATAATTCAAGACTGCATATCCTATACGGTTGAAACCAAAGATGAAAATAGTATTGCAAAAAATGAAACAGATGATATCTACATTTTTTCACTTGAAGGTGCGTACCCTTTAGAGCTATAAGGGATCTTTCTCCATATCTCACATAATGGATGAAAGAATCCTTCAACAACCAGATCTTTTTTGTTGAAATTTTTTGAGGAGGAAATAGAACAATATCTTTGATCTTTTTCTCAAAATGAGTTCGATCGGGAAAAGATCCATATAACAATGATTGTGAATTAAAAAATCGTTTAATAAGAGGAATTAAAGACGATTCGCATTCATACACATAAGAATTCCAAAGGAACAGGGAGAACCTCGTATTTTCTCTCTGTGTAATCATAGCTTTCTGCAAATTTTCTCGACCAAAACTACATTCATAGAGAATCAATCGTAATAAATGCAAAGAAGGAGCATCTAGGATCCAGCGACGAAAAATTCGAACCAAAATTTCCGGATGAATTGAGTAGGGCACTCGTATATCTGATATATAATTGGAATGTGGTAATTTATCTTCCATAAAAGGAAATATGCAATGGATGGATCGGAGACTATTCCATCCATCCATTCCTTTTATGAAATGTTTTGATCGCATTGCGAACGAAACTTCCAAGACAATTGTAAAACTTTCTAGTATCGATTTAAAAGAAAAATTCTTATTGTATTCAATGAATTTATTTGAATCGGAATTCCCGAATAAACTAATTGAATTATTCTGTTTACGTATTCGACGTATTGAACGTTTTACAGTCAGGAAACTAACAAAATTAGAAACTAAAATTTCCGTTGGTTCCGAGGAACCAGATCTATGTAAATGATGATCATGAGCAATTGCGTAAAGATCTTCCCGAAAAAAAAGCGGATATAAAAAGAATTGTTGCCAAGATCGATGTTTGTTTGAATTTCTTTGGAATTCATCCATTTTTTTAAACCCCCGGACCCAAAAATAACCTATTGGATTATTCAATATAATACATGGTGCGATCTAGTTGGAACATAATAGAAAATACCTAATCTATCAGATAGATATTTTTCTTCGCATAGATCTTCATTCGTCATGAGGAAGAATGAAAATTTCTTATTTTGGCAGTCCGATCGCTCTCCTGACTCATGGAATAGAATTAACATGGTCAGTACACTATTTTTCTTACACATTTGTTTTCAAGTACTTAGGACTCATGGTGAATGTAGAAAACCCTGAATTACTACAGGGAAAAACTTCCTTTATCGGTTACTAAAAGGCTTTTAACTTCCGATTAGTAAAGGGAATTCCTCGCTGAAATGAGGAACAGAAGCTCGTTCTTCTGGTTTTACTCATGATTCAAGCCATCCAGCTTTATCCATTGACTCATTTGACTTAATCACTCGCACTCTCGAATTTATTTGATCTTATTTCAAAATCAATTCATTTGTTCAAATTATATAAACATGTATACTAATATGTATACATTATTATTTGTATATGCATTGAATTCCTTGGATAAAATCCGCTTCTGATCAAACAAGAAAGAAAGTTGAGATTCTTAGAACGACATGCTGCTTTTTCCATTTTTTTTCTTTTTCAGGATCAGTCGTAGTCTTACTAATTTTACCGATGGTATAGACGAATTTAGTAGTTCATCCGAACATGTAAAAGACCATAGTCGCACTTAAAAGCCGAGTACTCTACCATTGAGTTAGCAACCCTTATTTGGATAGATACAGTCGAAGTAGAGCAGTTACTTGATTGAATCGATCAGAAATAGAACCTTTACAATAACTCATCAAGCATCTTAATAATCTAATCGAACTTTACCATTTCTTAATCAAATAAAGTGATCTTTCGGGATCAGGTTCTGATCCATTGGACGAATTCACCACACCATTAAAAAAAGAAATGGCGGATTTATTATATCCAAAAAATATGCTATTGTCAATCCCAAAATGTTGGGAAGGATTGTTGAATTGGCATTACATTAAGATGAAAAATGATTAGAAATATAAAGAGAAGATCGTATGGTCGTAAAGTAAATAAAAGCACAAATTTTTTCTATTTTCTTCTATTTAATGAAATAAAAAACGATAACAATTGTTATCATTTTTTATTTCATTTATTCAGTTCGTTCTCGCAATTCTAATCTTCATTTCTTCTTCTTCTTCTTCTCTTGAAGAACCGCTTAACAAAATTCCTTATGTGCTTCCCTATATAAGATCGCAGGGGAAGAAAATACATGAAATGAAGATATAATAAGACAAATATAAATGGATAATAATAAAACAACCATGATACAAAATTTATATAATAACTAAATTTTATATGATCTAAAGCTAAACGTAGACGCATTATTTAGAATACCCTCCTTTTTACTAAATTAAAAAAAAATTTTGAAAGCGCGTTTAGATAAATTTTTGCAGAAAAATACCATGAAAAGTTTTTGTAAGTTGAGTTCCCGATTTGAGAAAATATACAATAGCACTAGAAATTGAACGAGTTTCATTCTTATTGATTGAACCCAATTCCTGAAGAGCTCTTCCCTTCGAGACTTAACGTCAAATTCGATAGGTAGCTCATTGCTTTAGTTTACATTAACCCTTGATTCTGCCCCTAACTGAAAAAAAAGTTGATACCAAGCTCCTATATCTTTTTTTATAAATGTTGAGCTAAGAGCATCTTCGAGTCAAAATGGCGGATGCCATAATCCACAGAACTCATCATGTCGTTCAAGTCACACGTTGCTTTTTACCACATCGTTTTAGACGAATTTTTATCATACAGATAGATCTCTTATCCGATCCTAAAATAGATATGTAATTATGAATAGTCATTCACTCAATTTCTAGAAGACATTTTTTAGAATTAATTGGTTTAGTTAGCTAGGTATTCAATGCTTCTTTAGCTGCGTACATTACTTCGACAGTAATGGTTTCAATCCCCTTTTGTCGTGCAAATTTTTCAGTATTCCTTTCTACCTTTTCTCTGGCAAAACGAGGAATTTTACTTAATTCTAGTCGACTTTCAGGATTCCAAATTAGGCCTATATCCGTAGATAATGATTTGGATATTATTTCTTTAGTATCATGACCACCAAAAATATCTAGAAGATGGTCCTCCATACCCAGAGCAAATGAGTTATAAATTAGATCAGCTATTTGATTAGTACCTTCGTAACCTAAAAAAGGTCGGTATCCCAAAGGAAAGTTTTGTATATGAACTGGTGCAGAAATAACTCCACACGGAATATCAAGACGTTTACCAATATGACGTTCCATTTGAGTACCAAATATTGCAGATGGTTCCATGTGAGCGATCATATCTCCTACCTCAGCATGATCATCTGTGATCAGTATTTCATCGCAGAAACCTTGAATTTGCTCTTTGAACCATTCCGCATCGTGTTTGCAATAAGTACCTGCACAACTGACACGAATCCCCATTTCTCGAACAAGTATCTTAGTGATTGAAGCAGCATGAGTTGTATCACCAAAAACAACTGTTTCTTTACCCGTCAAATTCTGACAATCAATAGATCTTGAAAACCAAGCAGCTTGGGAAACAAATCGAGTTTGTCCGTCGATATAAGGTTCATAATCAACTCTTTTATTCGATGAACTAAGAGTCAACGTATTCACATTTTTTTGAATTTGGCGGATCCACTCCGCCATATCTACAGCTCCCATGGGAGCTATAGATATGTAAGGCATCCCATATTCTTTATTTAAATACACCGCTGTCATTAGGCCCACTTCACGATAAGGAATTAAATTGAACCAAGCTTTTGGTAAATTTTTAAGATCTTCTACAGATCCTCCTTCAGGAATTATTTGATTAATTTCGATGTCCAGATCTCTTAATAAACGTCTTAATTCACGACAATCGTGTTGATTATGAAAACCCAATGTAAAAATTCCAATTATATTGACAGAAGGCGCATCAGTTAGAGATTGATCCCATTTTTCTTGTCTATGACATCTATCTAAATAATAGCGAACTATCTGTTCTAAAGTTCTATCCGCTGCTTGAATTTCATTTACTTGATAATGATCAACATCTGCAAAAATTACGTCGGAAGCAGAAATTATGGATGCTCTATTCACAAAGTTCTGTAAATCTTCTTGCAAAATACTAGAGGTACATGTAGGTGTCAATATAATAAGATCAGGGTGTTCCTCTTTATCTTTCCGGAGAATATTATCCACAACTCTTTCTTGAGATCCACGTGCTAGTACGTGACGATCTACTATGCTAGCAGTTGCGGCAGTAAAATCTCTTTCGCGTTCTAACATAGAACGCATTACATTAAAATAATCATCTCCTAGAGGAGCGTGCATAATGGCATGCACATTTTTGAAAGAACTAGCTACTCGTAGGGTTCCTATATGAGCAGGACCAGCATACATCCAATAGGCTAATTTCACTTTATCTCTATGTCAATTTGATCTGTATTCCCATCCTACACCGCAAAAATATCCCTTTCTCTATTTAGATCTTATCGAAATCATATTTCCCTTCTATAAGTATAGTCTTCTTCTTTTTCAATTCAATAATACTGTTCCACCTGGGACGGAAGGATTCGAACCTTCGAAATAACAGGACCAAAACCTGCTGCCTTACCGCTTGGCCACGCCCCATTATTAGATTTATAATAATCAATTAAGATAAATTGACGCAATGTTTCATTTTAATCTGAATTGCATTATTATAATTCGATTCGCTATAATTCTAGCGATTTCGAAGAGTTTATCTTTTAATTTAAGCCAATAAGCATGTGACTACATACTGCATGCATATGAGCCTGCTTAGCTCAGAGGTGAGAGCGTCGCACTTGTAATGCGATGGTCATCGGTTCGATCCCGATAGCTGGCTCGTTTTTATTCTTTCCATTTCTTTCCATTTCTTACCATTATCAACCATAGATCGTTAAAATCTATCAAATAAGGAAAAGACTCTTACTTTTCGGATCGTCGGTCCGCCGGGTCTGTCGTGGCATGATTCGTTTCTAGTTGAAACGAAATCAATGATTGAAACATATCTTTTTTTCTCTCTACAATATTCTAAAATTGAAGATAATTTGTTTCTCTATCTGTATATAAAATCATTCCAATATTCGTGCTGTTTATATTATTCCTCTTTCCAACATTATTTATGTCATTTCTTGAAATAAGGAGTTTTTTATGTCCCGTTATCGCGGACCTCGTTTAAAAATAATAAGTCGTCTCAAAACTTTACCCGGACTAAGTAAGAAAACACCCAACAGAATTCAAAAGCCTATAAAAAAAAAACATTCTAAACCTCTTAAACCTTCTAAATATCCTGTCCGTCTAAAAGAAAAACAAAGATTACGTTTTCATTATGGACTTCCAGAGCGTCAATTACTTCAATATGTTCGTATTGCTAGAAGAGCCAAGGGATCAACAGGTCAGGTTCTATTACAATTACTCGAAATGCGCTTGGATAATATCCTTTTTCGATTGGGTATGGCGCTTACTATTCCTGAAGCCAGACAATTAGTCAACCATAGGCATATCCTGGTCAATGGTCGTATAGTAGATATACCAAGTTATCGTTGCAAACCCCAAGATTTAATTTCTATAAAAGAGAAACAAGGATTGAGAAATATAATTAAGAAAAATATAGATATTTTTCAAAAGGACAAAATGAGGGTGCCCCCCCATTTAAATCGGATTAAACAAAAGTCACAGTATAGTGGAGTAGTTAAAAAAATAATAGATAATAAGCGTATCGGTTTGAAGATTAATGAATTATTGGTCGTAGAATACTATTCCCGTCGAGTTTAAATTATTCCCAACCCAATTTAAAGGGATTGATTTCTGCACATCTGTCCCTCTGTATGTTAGATGACAATGTCATTGAATAAATATTTCTTTCTTTTTTTCAATATATTTTTCTCTACCCCGAAATGGAAGGAGATTGTGGGAAAATGAAATCATCCTATCGGGTTTAGATTCATGAGAAAACGATGCAAAAAAGAATACGAATATACGGAAAGAGGGGGATTCGAACCCCCGGTAAACAGAAGCCTACATAGCAGTTCCAATGCTACGCCTTGAACCGCTCAGCCATCTTTCCTACACCTTTATTTGTCGGCAAAATGAAAACAACAAGTTTTTTCTAATTCAAAAAAAAAAAAAAAAATGATAACTGATTTTTGCATAAGTCAAGTATTTTTGACTAAAGACAGAAGAATATTTTACCAAAGTTCTTTTCTTCTTACTTCAAGATATTTTCATTTTTCATGAATCTAATCTTATTATTTTAGATTATTCGGGTTTTTATTGCCCGATCCAATTGTGAAATTAAGCCAGATCTATTGATAGATCTTATAATATTAAGAAGAATTCTTCGGTCGGTAAGTTAATTAATGGTACAAATTGTACCATAATGACACAAATTCTATGATAATGACTATACTTTTGTATGCTCAATAGATTCTATGTTTTAGAATAAGTATGCACAAACACAATCATTTTTTCATTTTATGACAATTTGTCGTTTACTTACTCGTTTGATCGTTGGGGTCATAAGCAACCGAGCGCGAAACAGAAACATTTTCTCAAATTTTTTTTATTGATTGCTATCAATTTAATGAACTTTTTCGAATCTTCCCAATTTTTCTTTATTCAGTTTACATATTTGCAATCTTAATAAAATGTATTATGCTATTGTGCATTGGAAAATAATTTTGTTCATGGAATCATTTCCGTATGGGGAATGAAAGAAATTATCAAATTTATTAATTGACTATGCCTAGATCTCAGAGAAATGACAATTTTATCGACAAGACTTTCACAATTGTAGCGGATATATTATTGCAGATAATCCCAATGGCTTCAGGGGAGAAAAAGGCATTTACCTATTACAGAGATGGTGTGATTTGATTTTTTTTCTACTTTTTCTCGTTTCGTAAAATGGCGGGATATTATATTAAGTTAAAACTTACGCTTAGTGAAGGTGAGTTTTAGAAATAGAACAATTCTTTCTGTCGTGTATCCCCGATTTATGCAGCCTTAGATACTTTGATCTTCTGAGATTCTAGTATTGAGCGAAAGGTTATATCTATTACATAGTAATGGTCAAATCTATATGATAGGTATGCATAAGGGAAAAAGCACTATGCGTTAAAATCGACAACACAAATGCTTCGTTAAAATAAAAAAATAAGAATATATAAGACCTTTTATTTTTTTAAGGGCTAGTTAGAATGGTTGAGGCAACAAACATCCATCTCGTTTGTATTTCGGATACCGCTAGAACCATCGGAGACTGTTGGAGTGAATAATTCCCGTAAAATACAGTGCGTTAAGGACAAAGAAATTGTTAGAGGTTATGTTTATAGCGCTAAGCTAAAATACTTTTTTATTTGTAAAATAAAAATTGATAAAAAAATCTTTGCAAGAAGGATAGCTAGAGATTCATTGGAAATACACTAGTTCCTGTTAATTCATAATAATAAGGAAAATCTTTTTTCTTGTCAATTGATTACTTTCCTTATTCTGTAAAAAAAGGAGGAGCCGTATGAGGTGAAATTCTCATGTACGGTTTTGAAACGGAGATCATTTCAATTGAATGAACGACCGTAACGAATGTCAGCTCAATCCGAAGGGGAATATGCGGAAGCTTTACAAAATTATTATGAAGCCATGCGACCGGAAATTGACCCCTATGACCGAAGTTATATATTGTATAATATAGGTCTTATCCACACAAGTAATGGGGAACATACTAAGGCTTTAGAATATTATTTCCAGGCATTAGAACGAAACCCGTCTTTACCACAAGCTCTTAACAATACGGCCTTGATCTGTCATTACGTGCGGCTATCTGTACTATAGAACGAATTCGTTTAGTACGAAAAAGAAAAAAAAAAGAGGCTTTCTACATATGCACCGTCCAAAACAACGGTTTTTTATGAGCTGTAGTCAAAAGAATACCCCTCATAGGAGCCCAAATATGAATGGGTAAATATAGCCTAGATAGTCCATGGATAAAATAAAATCAATTCAATTGATGAAGAAAGCACCATAAAGATCAATTATTGAAAGTTCGGGCTGATACGATCAAATCTGCTCATGGGCAAAAATAAGGAATCTATTTATGTAATAGAATTGATTTAACTAGGTTATTGAGCAGCGGTGTAGCATCAGATCCTAAAGACGTGAAGTACTTTCCTGGTAGGAAGGTATTATTTCAAAATTTCTATACAGAACATAGATAGTTACCTCTTAAAAAGATTTTTATCTGGATAATCTGAAGTAGATCTCTTTATTTGTAATACTTCATCTTTTTACGGTGGGAGAAAAGAGAAAACCTGATCATTTATCGAAAGTGAAGTTTTAAACTCATGTCATTGACCCATTCTGTTCTTTCAGTTAAGCTGAACGTATTTACTTACCCTATTTTGGAAGTTTGGGTACAAGGACTAAAGAATAGTTAATTGAGCCGTATGAGGTAGGAAACTCTCAAGTACGGTTCTAAGGGAGGAAAACTTTTAGAAGTTGCTCTATCCCGACCGAGGAGAACAGGCCATTCAACAGGGAGATCCTGAAATTGCGGAAGCTTGGTTTGATCAAGCTGCTGAATATTGGAAACAAGCTATAGCACTTGCTCCAAGCAATTATATCGAAGCACAAAATCGGTTAAAGATTACAGGACGTTTTGGAGAATGAAAATCTCCCGATTCCTATAGTAAAGATGATGAAATTTATCATGCTATTCGAACGAATTAGCTCCCCTTATTTATCATTCTAAAAAAAAAAATAGAAAATATAAGAATTTAATATGAATAAATTTCGTCCAGAAATAATAATTGTATGAAAGATTTCTTAATATTCATCAATTCAAAGTTCTTTTGAATCATAAAAGTGATCTATAACATATGGGTCCAGAGATATGGATAAATAAATCTGGATATGAAGATGATCATTGTATCATATTGATATATCTTACCACTGGGCGGGAAAGTTTTATATCTCGTAACGGTCCATTAAGCACCTATCGGATATGTCATAATAAATTTGAACATCTGCCTCAAATCGACTTCCGTATCATAGTCGCTCCAGTTCTAAACTGGGAAATAAAGAGAGGGACGAGTTTAGAATATATAGTCATTTTTTTTTTTTTTTAATTCGGCGGGTTTTTTCTCATGTCTCGTCTGGAAAGAGGAGAACTCAATGACCATTCGTTCACCGGAAGAAGTAAAGATCATAGTGGAGAGGGATCCTGTTAAAACCTCTTTTGAAAAATGGGCTAAACCCGGTCATTTCTCAAAGACACTAGCTAAGGGACCCAATACTACCACCTGGATCTGGAATCTACATGCTGATGCTCATGATTTTGATAGCCATACCAATGATTTGGAAGAGATCTCTCGCAAAGTATTTAGTGCCCATTTTGGTCAATTAGCCATCATACTTATTTGGCTAAGTGGGATGTACTTTCACGGTGCTCGTTTCTCCAATTATGAAGCATGGCTAGGCGATCCTACTCACATTAAACCCAGTGCTCAGGTAGTTTGGCCGATAGTAGGCCAAGAAATTTTGAATGGAGATGTGGGTGGAGGTTTTCGAGGAATACAAATAACCTCTGGGTTCTTCCAAATTTGGCGAGCATCCGGAATAACTAGTGAATTGCAACTTTACTGCACCGCAATTGGTGCATTGATCTTTGCAGCGTTAATGCTTTTTGCTGGTTGGTTCCATTATCACAAAGCTGCTCCAAAATTGGCTTGGTTCCAAGATGTAGAATCCATGTTAAACCACCATTTAGCAGGGTTACTAGGACTTGGCTCTCTATCTTGGGCAGGACACCAAATACACGTTTCTTTACCTATTAATCAACTCTTAGATGCTGGAGTGGACCCTAAAGAGATACCACTTCCTCATGAATTTATTTTAAATCGTGAGCTTTTGGCTCAACTTTATCCCAGTTTCGCTGAGGGATTGACCCCATTTTTCACTCTGAATTGGTCGAAATATTCAGAATTTTTGACTTTTCGTGGAGGACTCAACCCAGTAACGGGGGGTCTGTGGCTGACCGATACTGCACACCACCATTTGGCTATTGCAGTTCTTTTTCTAATCGCTGGTCATATGTATAAAACCAATTGGGTTATTGGTCATAACCTCAAGGATATTTTGGAGGCTCATAAAGGTCCATTTACAGGGGAAGGACATAGAGGTCTTTACGAGATCTTAACTACTTCATGGCATGCTCAATTAGCTCTTAACCTAGCTATGTTAGGATCTTTAACTATTATCGTAGCTCATCATATGTATTCTATGCCTCCCTATCCATATCTAGCTACTGACTATGGTACCCAACTATCTCTGTTCACGCACCATATGTGGATTGGTGGATTTCTCATAGTTGGCGCTGCTGCACATGCAGCTATTTTTATGGTAAGAGACTATGATCCGACTACTCAGTACAACAATCTTTTAGACCGTGTTCTGAGACATCGTGATGCAATTGTATCACACCTCAACTGGGTATGTATTTTCTTAGGTTTCCATAGTTTTGGTCTATATATTCATAATGATACTATGAGTGCTTTAGGACGTCCTAAAGATATGTTTTCAGATACTGCTATCCAATTACAACCTATCTTTGCTCAATGGATACAAAACACTCATGCTTTAGCACCCAGTTTGACAGCTCCTGATGCAACAGCAAGCACCAGCTTAACTTGGGGAGGTGGTGATTTGATAGCAGTAGGTGCCAAAGTGGCTTTGCTACCGATTCCATTAGGAACTGCAGATTTTTTAGTGCACCATATTCATGCATTTACTATCCATGTGACTGTATTAATATTACTTAAAGGTGTTTTATTTGCTCGCAGTTCTCGTTTAATACCCGATAAAGCGAATCTTGGTTTTCGTTTTCCTTGCGATGGGCCTGGTAGAGGAGGAACATGCCAAGTATCTGCCTGGGATCATGTCTTCTTAGGGTTATTCTGGATGTACAATGCAATTTCGGTAGTAATATTTCATTTTAGTTGGAAAATGCAGTCCGATGTTTGGGGTAGTATAAGTGATCAGGGAGTGGTAACTCATATTACAGGAGGAAACTTTGCGCAGAGTTCCGTTACAATTAATGGGTGGCTCCGTGACTTTCTATGGGCACAAGCTTCTCAAGTAATCCAATCTTACGGTTCTCCATTATCTGCATATGGTCTTTTATTCTTAGGTGCTCATTTCGTTTGGGCCTTTAGTTTAATGTTCCTATTTAGTGGCCGTGGATATTGGCAAGAACTTATTGAATCTATTGTTTGGGCCCATAATAAATTAAAAGTTGCTCCTGCTATCCAGCCAAGAGCCTTGAGTATTGTTCAAGGACGCGCTGTAGGAGTAGCTCATTACCTTCTGGGTGGAATCGCCACAACATGGGCGTTCTTCCTAGCAAGAATTATTGCAGTAGGATAATGGCTAGGAGGATAAAGCATTATGGCATCAAGATTTCCAAAGTTCAGCCAAGGCTTGGCCCAGGACCCAACTACTCGTCGTATTTGGTTTGGTATTGCTACTGCACATGACTTTGAGAGTCATGATGATATTACCGAAGAGCGCCTTTATCAAAAGATTTTTGCTTCTCACTTTGGTCAGTTAGCTATAATCTTTCTGTGGACCTCTGGTAATTTGTTCCACGTAGCTTGGCAAGGCAATTTTGAAGCATGGGTCCACGACCCCTTACATGTAAGACCTATTGCTCATGCAATTTGGGATCCTCATTTTGGTCAACCGGCCGTAGAAGCTTTTACCCGAGGAGGTGCTCCCGGTCCGGTAAATATTGCTTATTCCGGTGTTTATCAGTGGTGGTATACAATTGGTTTACGCACTAATGAAGATCTTTATACTGGAGCTCTTTTCTTGCTATTTCTTTCTGCTCTCTTTTTAACAGCGGGTTGGCTGCATCTACAACCTCAATGGAAACCAAGTGTTTCATGGTTTAAAAATGCCGAATCTCGTCTAAATCATCATTTATCAGGGCTCTTCGGAGTCAGTTCTTTGGCTTGGACGGGGCATTTAGTTCATGTGGCTATTCCTGAATCAAGAGGAGAGCACATAAGATGGGATAATTTTTTAGATGTAGTACCACATCCCCAAGGGTTGGAACCACTTTTTACAGGTCAGTGGAATCTTTATGCTCAAAATCCTGATTCCAGCAGTCATTTATTTGGTACCACTAAAGGGGCGGGAACTGCTATTCTAACTCTTCTCGGGGGATTCCATCCACAAACTCAAAGTTTGTGGCTAACTGATATCGCGCATCATCATTTAGCTATTGCATTTGTGTTTTTCATTGCTGGTCATATGTATAGAACCAACTTTGGAATTGGACATAGTATAAAAGATATTTTAGAAGCACATGTTCCTCCGGGAGGCTTATTAGGACGCGGGCATAAGGGTCTTTACAACACAATCAATAACTCTCTTCACTTTCAATTAGGTCTTGCTCTAGCTTCTTTGGGAGTTGTTACTTCTTTAGTAGCTCAACACATGTATTCTTTGCCTGCCTATGCATTCATAGCACAAGATTTTACTACTCAAGCTGCTTTGTATACTCATCATCAATACATTGCCGGATTCATTATGACAGGGGCATTTGCTCATGGAGCTATATTTCTCATTAGAGATTATAATCCAGAACAAAATAAGGATAATGTATTGGCGAGAATGTTGGAGCATAAGGAAGCCATAATATCTCATTTGAGTTGGGTTAGTTTATTCCTAGGTTTTCATACCTTGGGACTTTATGTTCATAACGATGTGATGCTCGCTTTTGGTACTCCAGAAAAGCAAATCTTGATTGAGCCTATATTTGCTCAATGGATACAATCTGCTCATGGTAAGGCCTTATATGGCTTTGATGTGCTCTTATCTTCAGCAAATGATCCAGCATTCAATGCCGGCAAAAGCTTATGGTTACCCGGTTGGTTGAATGCTATTAACGATAATAAAAATTCACTCTTCTTAACAATTGGTCCTGGAGACTTTTTGGTTCATCATGCTATTGCTCTAGGTTTGCATACGACTACATTGATTTTAGTAAAAGGTGCTTTAGATGCGCGCGGTTCTAAGCTAATGCCTGATAAGAAAGATTTTGGTTATAGTTTTCCTTGCGATGGTCCGGGACGGGGCGGTACTTGCGATATTTCGGCCTGGGATGCTTTTTATTTAGCAGTTTTCTGGATGTTGAATACCATTGGATGGGTTACTTTTTATTGGCATTGGAAGCATATCACCTTATGGCAGGGAAATGTAGCTCAATTTAATGAGTCTTCCACTTATTTAATGGGATGGTTAAGAGATTATCTTTGGTTAAATTCTTCACAACTAATTAATGGATACAATCCTTTTGGTATGAACAGTTTATCTGTCTGGGCGTGGATGTTCTTATTTGGACATCTTGTTTGGGCTACTGGATTTATGTTTCTTATTTCTTGGCGTGGATATTGGCAAGAACTGATTGAAACTCTTGCATGGGCTCATGAACGCACACCTCTGGCTAATTTAGTTCGATGGAGAGATAAGCCGGTAGCTCTTTCCATTGTTCAAGCACGATTAGTTGGATTAGCTCACTTTTCTGTAGGCTATATATTCACCTATGCAGCTTTCTTAATCGCCTCTACATCAGGTAAATTCGGTTAATTCTTTTGCATTTTTTAGATTTTCAATCTAATCTCTGTGCATAAAAAGAAGGAGTACTCCACGTAATACTTCTCTATCTCAAATTTGATCTATATTCTATATAAAGTAACTGAATCATTATGGCAAGAAAAAGTCTCATTCAAAGAGAGAAAAAGAAACAAAGATTGGAAAGGAAATATAATTTGCTTCGCCAATCTTTGAAAAAAGAGATGAGCGAAGTCTCATCACTGGATGAAAAATTGGAAATTTATAGAAAATTACAATCTCTACCGCGTAATAGTGCACCTACACGTCTTCGCCGACGTTGTTTGAAGACTGGAAGACCCAGAGCCAATTATAGAGACTTTGAATTATCCGGATATATAATCCGTGAAATGGCTCACGCATGTTTGTTGGCTGGGGTAACAAAATCGAGTTGGTAGGGTAAAAAAAAAAGATTCTTTAAAGTTATTGTTATGATAGAAAAGTCCCTCCCTATATAAGGGAGGGAGAATAGCATACCCAAGGGATTGCCCGATGTACCCATTTTTTGGTATTATAAAAAGGTTAATATGAAGGGATAACGCGGAGTAGAGCAGTTTGGTAGCTCGCAAGGCTCATAACCTTGAAGTCACGGGTTCAAATCCCGTCTCCGCAAAGATACAAATACGACTAAACCAATACGATAACTAGTCCAGAATTCTATTCCACAGATGGGCGGGTAGCGGGAATCGAACCCGCATCTTCTCCTTGGCAAGGAGAAATTCTACCATTCAACCATACCCGCATTTAACTCGTTATATGGGTATAATATATACCCATATATTATCATTCTATGGAGGTCAATTTTTCTATTTCAATAGACTTATTGATCAATTATCAATCATATTAATAAGAACCTCTCCCTTGAGCACTTTCATTACCTGGTTTTTTATTTATCGTAAATTCCTTTATGAATAATTTCTAATGGCCCAGGGGGAGGAAGGATATTTTAAACCCAAAAGATCAATATATCTTAAGATATGAAAGAATTTAGAATACCTACTAAAAAGACTAATCCAATCCATAATGATACGCCTGAAAATAGTACATTTTTTTTACTTGACCAGCCATTAGGAGAGGCAAGTGCGACAGGTACACCAATTACTAGTAGAATTGAAATTGCAATTAATGCAAACACAGACGATTGGAACGCAATAGTCATGGTTGTAATCTTAAAAGCTTCCAACAGATTCAAAAGGCTATACCATTCGATCCCTATCCGGTCTTTTGAATTAAAATGCACTACGGATTTTTATTTGATCATAAATGAATCGAAATTGGAAAATTTCGAGTATAAAGAAAGAAGAAAGAATCAGCAAATTTTCTTTTTATCATCATAATAGTTATATATAACTATAAGCCCTATAGACAGATATTATCTGTCGGGATAAAATGAGTTATGCTAATTTGGGAGAGATGGCCGAGTGGTTGATGGCTCTGGTCTTGAAAACCGGTATAGTTAAAAACTATCGAGGGTTCGAATCCCTCTCTCTCCTTTTGTTGATCGAACAATTAAACTTAACTTAGGAAAAACAAAAATCCTAGATAGAACTTGAGTTCAGTACCTAAAAAAATGCTCGGCTCTATATAGCCGAGCAACAAGGAAGGATTCAGTTGGAAGAATAATGGCAAAGGATATAACTATCTTTTTAATATCTAAAAAGAAATTTTTGGTTTAATTAAGAGGGGTCATGGAAAGAACAGGTTCAAAATCACGATCAATTCCTTTCTCAAATCCTGCTGCAGCTGCACGAGCTCTTCCTGCATGCCACAAATGACCTACGAAAAAGAAAAATCCTAGAACAAAATGAGAAGTGGATAACCAACTTCGAGGTGAAACATAATTAACCGCATTAATTTCGGTAGCTACACCACCCACAGAATTTAAAGAACCTAAAGGAGCATGAGTCATATATTCTGCTGAACGTCGTTCTTGCCAAGGTTGTATGTCTTTTTTCAGTTTACTAAGGTCCAAACCATTAGGACCTCTTAAAGGTTCCAACCAGGGAGCACGAAGATCCCAAAAACGCATCGTTTCCCCTCCAAAAATAATTTCTCCAGTAGGAGAACGCATAAGATATTTACCTAAACCAGTGGGCCCCTGGGCAGACCCCACACTAGCTCCAAGACGCTGGTCTCGAACTAGAAAAGTAAATGCTTGTGCTTGAGAGGCTTCTGGGCCGGTAGGTCCATAGAATTCACTAGGATAAGCTGTATTGTTAAACCAAACAAAACAACAAGCAATGAAACCAAAGACAGAGAGAGCTGCTAAACTATAAGATAAGTAAGCTTCTCCGGACCATACAAACGCACGGCGAGCCCACGCAAAAGGTTTTGTTAAGATGTGCCAGATACCACCGAAGATACAAATGGAACCTAACCACACATGTCCTCCAATTAGATCTTCTAGATTGTCCACACTAACAATCCATCCCTCCCCTCCAAAAGGGGATTTTAGTAAATAACCAAATATAGTACTTGGGTTAAGCGTAAGGTTCGTAATTTTTCTTACATCTCCACCGCCGGGAGCCCAGGTATCATATATACCACCAAAATACAAAGCCTTAAACACTAGGAGAAAAGCACCAATACCTAGTAAGATTAGGTGAATACCTAAAATTGTGGTCATTTTGTTCCTATCTTTCCATACATAACCAAAAAATGGAAAAGATTCTTCTAAAGTTTCGGGTCCAATTAGTGCGTGATAAATACCACCGAAGCCTAAAACTGCAGAAGAAATTAAGTGAAGTACCCCGGATACAAAATAGGGAAAAGTGTCCACAATTTCCCCACCAGGACCGACTCCCCATCCTAGAGTAGCTAGATGGGGAAGTAAAATCAATCCTTGTTCATACATAGGTTTTTCCGGTACAAAATGAGCCACTTCAAATAAATTCATTGCTCCAGCCCAGAATACAATTAATCCGGCATGAGCCACATGAGCTCCAAGTAATTTGCCTGACAAATTAATAAGTCGAGCATTACCAGCCCACCAAGCGAAACCAGTGGTTTCTTGGTCACGACCAGCTAAAGTTAGAGTTCCATTAAAGAGCGTTTCCACGGGGTAGAACCTCCTCAGGGAATATAAGATTTTCATGAGGCTGATCCTGAGCCGCCATCCAAGCACGAATACCTTCGTTCAAAAGAATATTTTTTGTATAAAAAGTCTCAAATTCAGGATCTTCTGCTGCACGAATCTCCTGGGAAACAAAATCATAAGCACGTAAGTTTAGAGCTAGGCCAACTACTCCAATGGCACTCATCCATAAACCGGTCACCGGCACAAATAACATGAAGAAATGTAACCAACGTTTATTGGAAAAAGCAACCCCAAAAATTTGGGACCAGAAACGGTTCGCAGTGACCATAGAATAAGTCTCTTCGGCTTGAGTTGGGTTAAAAGCACGGAATGTATTTGCACCATCACCGTCTTCAAATAAAGTATTTTCTACGGTAGCACCGTGAATAGCGCATAGAAGAGCAGCACCCAATACTCCGGCAACTCCCATCATATGAAATGGATTCAAGGTCCAATTATGAAAACCTTGAAAAAAGAGGATAAATCGGAAAATAGCTGCTACGCCAAAACTAGGCGCAAAAAACCAACCAGACTGACCTAATGGATAGATCAAGAATACGGAAACAAAAACAGCAATCGGAGCAGAGAACGCAATTGCATTATAAGGTCGTAATTGCACAGATCGAGCAAGTTCAAATTGGCGTAACATAAAGCCTATTAGACCAAAAGCACCATGAAGAGCAACGAAAGTCCATAGACCACCTAATTGACACCAGCGAGTAAAATCTCCTTGTGCTTCAGGACCCCATAATAGCAGCAAAGAATGTGCCAAACTATTAGCAGGCGTAGAAACTGCAGCAGTTAAAAAATTACAACCTTCCAAATAGGAACTGGCCAATCCATGAGTATACCACGAAGTCACAAAAGTTGTGCCCGTGAACCATCCGCCTAGCGCAAAATAAGCACAAGGAAAAAGCAATAAACCGGACCAACCCACAAAAACAAAACGGTCTCTGCGTAGCCAGTCATCCATAATATCAAATAAAGTTTGTTCTTCTTTGGAAGACTTTCCAAGGGCTATAGTCATAGTAATCCTCCTATTTAACTATTTCAACCTTTTTCGAGCACCCTATTTGATAGAATCAAAGGGCATACATTGTTTTACTATTTCAAATATTTATGGACAATTTTGAATCCATCATCCCTTTCAATAAATTGGGTTTCGAAAATTCACGGATTTATTTTATAATATATGGTTAAACCGAACTACTTGTATATAGTAAATGCATGATAACTCGAAGTTGTTTCTATTCCATTTTTTTTCTTATCTTTTTTGATATCTCAATTCCAATCTATTTTCCACTGGTAGAATGACCGAGATAAAATGTCTTGTACAAACATAGTAAGAATGTTTGGTACATCATAATTGAATTATGCTTTTAAAGATAAAAGCAAAATACTTCTATCTAGAATTCAGACTTACATATCCATTTTTTCGGAAAGAAAAAAATCATTCGACAGAATATCCAATTAACAACCAAATAGAAGAGTATTTGAATAATTTCAATTGATTGAAAGGTTAACTTTCAAAATCTACCTCAATTTTCAATATAAGAATAACTTATATTATTGGTCAGTTAATGGGTTAGGTTCACTTACTTCTAATTTTTATTTAGTTAAAAAACTAATTGAAATTAGTATTCTTCAATGAAAAATACGAAAGTTAAGTAGATTAGGCCTAATCTTATACTATTCCTCATCTTATTAGTAGCAAGATAAAGAAAAAAAGCTATATCTAAAATTTTATATGTTAGTTGTCCTCAATTTATATTAACATGTTCTATTCCGTTATAACAAAAAAAAGGTATATTGCAGCTTTTTTGTCTTAATCAAATAAATGTTAAAAATAAAAACTGGGCTTTATTGCAAGCAAGAGCCCTTTATCGGGCTTGAACCGATGACTTACGCCTTACCATGCATGGCGTTACTCTATCCCTGAGTTAAAAGGGCTTTTGGCCATTTCATGACCAATGGATAAGTCTATTACATATTCGATAGATGCTAAATAATCGAGTCAATATAGAACTCAAATAATTGAATATAGTTATATTGTCGATCCTGACAACACAAGAAGAATATTCAGTAATGAAATATTAAGAAAGATTCTTTTTATTGACAAATTCCTAGGGATTTGAATATTATAACAATAAGTAGGCCCCTATCGTCTAGTGGCCCAGGACATCTCTCTTTCAAGGAGGCAACGGGGATTCGATTTCCCCTAGGGGTACTAGGCTAGGAAAGTTATTATAGTACCTAATTAGGTACTATAATAACTTCCCATTTTTTCCTGGGTCGATGCCCGAGTGGCTAATGGGGACGGACTGTAAATTCGTTGGCAATATGCCTACGCTGGTTCAAATCCAGCTCGGCCCAATACCAACTTGATAGATTGAGATAGATATTTATCTATCAGATAAAAAAGGTAATTGGTTTTTGAATCTCCTATAATCCGATACTGTATATAGGAAGTATCGGAACGAACAGATACTTTTTAATATATTTGAAAGAGAAAAGTTTTACAAAACAAAAGACGACCCGGCATAGTTTTTTGACTATGACTTAATTAGTCAATAAACTGTACCTAGTGGGATTGTAGTTCAATTGGTTAGAGTACCGCCCTGTCAAGACGGAAGTTGCGGGTTCGAGCCCCGTCAGTCCCGATTCAATAAATTGAACAATTGTTTGAGCGATCCCTACCCCAAACAAGAGCAAAAAAGGAAAATAGAGTAGACTAGAATAGATTTGACAATTTTTTACACATTTTGTGTGTGTATTCGCCGAATTATCAGCATAGATCTGCAATCTTCTTTTTTCCTTGAGAAATAAAAAAAGAAACGAAAATAACGTTTTATAATGATCTGATTTCTAAAAAATAGAAAAGATTCAATTCTATTTTGCTTACTATCCAAATTATTCTTCTCATTCCAGGGTCACGGTCAATTATTAGCGTAAGATAATTGGGAGCTATTCATTTTCTTTTTTTATCTCTCGGTAAAAACGACATTACAAAACGAATTAAGGTAAATAAGAGCCATTACCGATTGATTATCAGTAATCGTTTACTGGTGTTCCCAAGTATGTGCAAGTACAAATACAGATAATGACAACCAATATAATCAATTTTTTACCCTTTTTGGTTTTTGGCTATTTCCGGGATCATCATCTTTCAAAATATGAATTATTATTTATCAATTTTTATATAATAGACATTAACATAGAAAAAGATTTGATTGAGACAAACATTAATCAAATCTTTTTTTTTATGTTAATGTCTATCGTTATTGATAAAATTGAATTGAGTCAACCCTCGGAACTATACTAATAAAATGATGGGATCGATCCATTAGGGGCCGGATTACTAAATCCGAGATGAATAAGAGATACTAGTATGTTATACTAGTCCTCCATGGATTCAATCCATTTTTTTTTTTTTTAAAGAGATACTCTATGAGATCAAATCTCGAGTTATTTTAAAACGAAGTGAAAATCAATCATGGAAGTAAATAACGTTGCATTTATTGCTATTCTATTATTCGTTACAGTGCCTACTGCTTTTCTAATCGTCATTTACGCACAAACGAGGCCTCAAAGCGAACTAGAGTGATTACTTATAATCTAGAATTAGTCTAGATCGTCAGCAACAAAAAGTAATAGCAGTCGGCAGATTTTCTTTTGAGAAGAAGTAGTACAAAAGAAAAAGGAAAGGAAAATTTCTCGTTTGTACCACTTCTATACATATTTTGGATAAGTAGATCTAAATTATCATTTGTTTCGTGGGAACTAATCATAATTTCTTACATATCTCTGGAAAAATTTATGTAAATAATTATCAATTGTTAAAGGCAAAAAATTGATATGGAAAAGACAGAGCAATAATGCTCCATATGCTTTAACAGATGTATAGTTAAGAATAGTATGGTTCGATATTCGATATAGAATTGCATTTTTTCTAATATGATCAATTTTCTAAATCATATCGTTGATAATTGAATATGAAAAAATGAAATAATGACTATCATTATTTCATTTTTTCATATTCAATTTTATTTGTTTTTAACAGAACGAGAACGATTAGGATTAAAAACAGAAGGACTATTCAAATTCTATTAAATTCCACTTCTACCCCATACTACGAGTGAAAGAGAAAAAGTAAAAACTACCATTAGAGCAGCCCAAGCGATACCAACTATATCCATACGAATCCCTCTCTTTATAAAACTGAAAAAAAAAAAAAGAATAATATCATTATTAATTCTTGATGATAATGGAACTATTCAAAATAGTGCAAAGTGGAAATAAATCCTCTACCTTCCTATTCTGAAAGGATGAGTCGATAGTAGAGACTTATCAAAATTTTTTATTGTAACTAATTACTCTCATTGAATTTATATCTGCTATATAGCAATAGGACCTGAAGCTACACAAGTTGTCTCCAAAAGACATGGATACAAATAGAGATTTTTCTATTTGTTTAGGCTACCAAGGCGACACCCAGATTTGAACTGGGGATCGAGGATTTGCAGTCCCCTGCCTTACCACTTGGCTATGTCGCCATCCCCACATCTAGTTTATCCTAAGGGAAAAACTATTTTGCTTTATCTATTGGAGATGATATGTAAGGTATTTCACGTATTCTTGTTTATGACTCGGATATGTAGTATAACCAATTTATAGCCCCTAGGTCTAATAGGGGATTTAGACTTTTCCAATAGGAAAAAAGAGGAATTGGTTTTCAATTATCTTATTGAAATGGAACCTATAACCTATTAATATAGGTTAGGGATTTAAGTTACTCCCTCTAGTATAGAATAGGAATTTAGCGTACTCAATTAGTATACTAAATCCACTTTTGTCTGTCAATAACTAGAGAATTTACAACTATAGAAATATTCCCATCATATAATCATATATTAGAAATAATAAAAGAAAGAAAAAAGAAGCTATTTTCTTTTATTATTTCTAATATAGTGAACAAAACATGTCAATTTTTTGTCGAATTTATTCGTATAGATTAATGGGGAATAAATATCGAAATATACATATATACTATATAATATAGGATAGCAAACATTCAATGCGATTAGAAGAAAATAAAGGAATATTTACAATTCCCCAATTTGGGAAAATACAACTTGAAGGATTTTTTCGTTTTATCAATGAAAGCTTAATAGAAGAAATCAATAACTTTTCAAAAATTGAAAGCTCAAATAAAAAGATAAAAATTATTCTTTTTGGGAATGAATATAAACTAGTAGAACCTTTCATTAAAGAGAGAGATGCTGTATATATGTCTCTTACATATAACTGTCAATTATATGTACCAGCAAAATTGATTAAGAAAACTAATAAAACTTGTGAAATACAGGACCAGATTTTATATCTGGGAGATATTCCTTTGATGAATTCTAAAGGAACTTTTGTAATAAATGGAAATTACAGAGTCGTGGTCAATCAAATAGTAAGAAGTCCCGGTATTTATTACACTTGGGAACGAAAACCGTCGGGAAACATTATCTGGATTGCCACAATAATTTCAGATTGGGGAGGAAGATCAAGATTAGAGCTTAATAAAAAAACAGAAAAGATATGGATTCGTATAAACAAAAAAAAAAAAATATCTGTTTTACTTTTTTTATTGGCTATGGGTCTAAATTCCGAAGATATTTTTAACTATAAGAATCTTAAAGCATTTTTTCAATATTCAGAGGAGTATTATACATACTACGATTGGTATGGCGGGAAGCGGAAAGCTATTTTGAAACTTTATAAAAAACTTTACATAAGTGACGAAAGTGAAGAAGAAGGAGAAGAAGAAGAAGAAGAATTGGATTTTGAGTCTATATATGAAAAAGTAACAAGATTTTTTCGGACGAAATGTTTATTAGGAAAGATTGGTCGACGAAATCTGAATAAAAAACTAAGTCTTGGTATACCCGAGAACGAGATTTTATTATTACCGCACGATATATTGGCTGCTGTGGATTACCTTATCAAAGTGCAATTTGGAACGGGTACACCCGATGATATAGATCACTTACAAAATCGATATATTCGTTCTGTAGCAGATTTATTACAAGAGCAATTACGATTAGCTCTATATGATTTCAGAGAAGCAGTTGAAAAAACTATATTACCTGAATCAATCAATCCTAAAAAGAGAATAACTCTTATTAAATTGGAAACTTTCATTTCATTAACGGATACTTTTCATAATTTTTTTTGTTTACATCCTTTAGCACAATTTTTGGATCAAACTAATCCGTTGGCAGAAATAGTTCATACTCGAAAAGTAAGCTCTTTGGGCCCTGGAGGATTGACAAGTCGAACGTCTACTTTTCGTATACGGGATATTCATCCTAGTCATTATGGACGTATTTGTCCGATTACGACATCCGAAGGAATAAATGTTGGGCTTATTGGATCGTTATCTATTTATGCAACGCTTGGTCATTACGGCTCTTTACAAAGTCCATTCTATAGGCTATCTGAGAGATCGAACAAAGACCATATGGTTTATCTATTACCGGGAGAAGATGAATATTATCGGATAGCTATAGGGAATTCTCTGGCATTAAATCAAGGGATTCCAGAGGAACAATTGACTGCAGCTCGATTTCAACAAGAATTTTTATTTTTTGCATGGGACCAAATTCATTTCAGAAGTATTTTCCCTTCTCAATATTTTTCCGTTGGAGTTTGCCTTATTCCTTTTATCGAACATAATGATGCGAATCGTGCTTTAATGGGTTCTAATATGCAGCGTCAAGCACTTCCACTTGTTCAACCTGAGAAATGTATTGTCGGAACTGGATTGGAGGGTCAAGTAGCTCTAGATTCAGGAAGTGTAGCTATAGCCAAGCAAGGGGGAAAAATAAAGTATATTGATGGTGAAAATATCATCATAACTTCATCTGTTGCTCGAGACAATATAGAAACAGAATTGATTCTATATCAACGTTCTAATAGTAATACTTGTGTGCATCAAAAACCTCGAGTTCGCCAAGGGGAATATGTAAAGAGGGGACAAATTATAGCAGACAGTGCAGCTACAGCAGGGGGAGAACTTTCTTTGGGAAAAAACATCTTAGTGGCCTATATGCCATGGGAAGGATACAATTTTGAAGATGCAATACTTATTAGTGAACGTCTGGTATATGAAGACATTTTTACTTCTTTTCAGATCATAAGATACGAAATTGGAGTTTATTTGACGGACCAGGGCCCTGAAGTAATAACTAGAGAAATACCTCATTTAAATGCTTACTTACTCCGTCATCTGGACGAAAACGGCATTGTAATGATAGGATCTTGGATAGAAACAGGTGATATATTAGTAGGTAAATTAATACTGGAAGCAGAAGAAGACTCACTAATAAATACTCCAGAAGGAAAATTATTACAAGCTTTATTTGATATTAAGGCACCTACTGGAAAAGAAAATTGTTTTAGAGTCCCTAAAGGTGTAAAAGGTCGAGTTATCGATGTGAGATGCTTTCAGGAGTTCGAGGAGAAAGACGATTATCTCGGCGATATTGTAGAAAAAGTTCATGTATATATTTTACAAAAACGTAAAATACAAGTGGGTGATAAAGTAGCGGGAAGGCATGGTAATAAAGGTATTATTTCCAAAATTTTGCCCAGGCAAGATATGCCTTATTTACAAAATGGAACACCAGTGGACATGGTATTAAATCCATTAGGGGTACCTTCACGAATGAATGTAGGACAGATCTTTGAATGTTTACTTGGTTTAGCAGGAAAACTAATGAACAAACATTATAGACTGGCACCTTTTGACGAAAGGTATGAGCGAGAAGCTTCTAGAAAACTAGTGTTTTCTGAGCTTTATAAAGCTAGCGAGCAAACAGCTAATCCATGGATATTTGAAACTGATCATCCTGGAAAACATAGATTAATTGATGGAAGAACAGGAAAGGTTTTTGAACAACCTGTTACAATAGGAATAGCTTATATATCGAAATTGTGCCATCAAGTTGATGACAAAATTCATGCACGTTCCCGTGGACCTTATGCGCTGGTTACACAACAACCTTTAAAAGGGAAATCCTCCAGAGGAGGGCAACGAGTAGGAGAAATGGAAGTTTGGGCTCTAGAAGGTTTTGGTGTTGCTTATATTTTACACGAGATACTTACTTTAAAATCTGATCATATGGACACTCGTGAAAAAATATTTGGTGCCATTTTCAACGGAAAACCAATCCCTAAACCTACCACTTTTACAGAATCTTTCCGATTGCTCAGTCGAGAACTTCGATCTTTAGCTCTAGAATTGAATCATACTATTATATCTGAGATAGACTTTCAGATAGATAAGAAGGAAGTTTGATCAAAATGAATGCAAATTTACTTTTTTATGAATGACCAGAATAAACACGAACAACTTCAAATTGGATTAGTTTCTCCCGAGCAGATTCTCGCTTGGTCTGAAAGAATATTACCTAATGGAGAAAGAGTTGGACAAGTGACTGCAGAACAGATTTTAGATTATAGAACTTATGAACCAATAAGAAATGGATTACTTTGTGAAAGAATATTTGGACCTAAGAAAAGGGGAGTTTGTGCTTGTGTAAAACCTCCAATGATGGAAAATGAGAAGGAAAACTACGACTCCAATTTTTGTACTCAATGTGGAGTTGAACTTGTTATTGATCCTCGAATTCGAAGATATCGAATGGGATACATTAAACTGGCATGTCCAGTTGTTCATATTTGGTATTTCAAACGACGTCCCAGTTATATCGCGAGTCTATTAGATAAAACTCGTAAAGAATTAGAAGACCCAGTATACTGCGATGTGTGACTTGATCACAAGCTCCGATTATACAGATCCATAGGAACTGTCATCCTATTCAATCTAATTGGGATGCCCTTAGCTCTGACACGCCCCTCGGCAAGAGGGGCATGAAGCTCAGAATTAGAACCATCTAGGAATGAATCTAGGGTTAATATCTTGTATATTAGTTAATATCTTGTATATTAATTAAATTGCTTAATTGGACTTCGTAAAAATACTTCTTTTATTAGAAACAAAATGGAATAATCTGTTTCATTTTTTTTTTATTCTAACTAGAATAAAGAGAAGATATGGTTATAGGAGTCTATTCATCGCACATATGCTTCAAATAGTATTGTAACCATCGAAGTAAAACAGAAACCTACAGGATTCATTAATAAAGAGATAGAGACAAGTAAATCCCATATGAATTTCACAATAAATTGAAGGTCTTTCACAAAGAAATGTATCGTTCAAAAGGGAGGAGACTGCTCACTAATTCCATATTTATGTCATAATACGAATTGTAAACCAATAATCGAATTCACTTGGAACTTGAGCAAAGAGTAACTATTTAGTTTTATCACTTGGGAACGAAAACCGTCGGGAAACATTGTCTGTATCAGAGAACAAAAAACATTTTTTGCATAATGATGCATAATAACTTTCCATTTTGGTATAGTTACTTGAGCCGGATGAGAGGAAACTTTCATGTCCGATTCTGAGGGGGGGGAAAAAAAGATTTGAAAAACCTATCCAAATGTTTGTATTACTAGGCCCACAGTTAACAAGCCAACTTTATTGCGATTTCAGGGAGAACTTCGTGAATATGAGTCTCAATTTTGGGCAAAAGATATTGCTTCTTATCTCTCTTGGGATTTTGCGCTATTTCAAGAGCGAGAAATTGCCACTGGAGGAAAAGCTATCAGAGAACAATTAGCTGGTCTAGATCTGCAAATGATTATAGATCATTCATATATAGAATGGAAGAAAATAGATACAAAAATATCTATATTATTTTCGTCGGAGGAGACACAAACCGAATTTTTGAAGCAAGACTGTCCTTTGAAAAAATTATATAAAAGTATGAAGAAAAAACTTCTTTCACTTCAAAGAAGAAAGGATCGTTTGGTTAGACGGATGAAATTTGCTAAATATTTTATTCAAAAAAATGTAGAACCACAATGGATGGTTTTATGCCTATTACCAGTTCTTCCTCCCGACCTGAGGCCAATGTATAAATTAAATGAAGGTGGAGTGATTACTTCGGATCTCAATGAACTTTATCTAAAAGTTATCCGTCGAAATAATAATCTTTTAGAATCCATAAAATGGACTCGTGCATTTCTAATACCAAATTTATTGTTTGATCAGAAGAGATTAGTCCAAAAAGCGGTAGATGCACTTCTTGATAATAGTATAGGCACGCAACCGGTGAAAGATAGTAAGGATAGACCTTATAAATCGTTCTCAGATTTCCTCCAAGGGAAAGAAGGAAGATTTCGTGAAAGTTTACTTGGAAAACGGGTCGATTATTCAGGTCGTTCTGTTATTGTGGTAGGTCCCCATCTCTCATTATATCAATGTGGATTACCCCGAGAAATGGCAATAGAACTTTTTCAAGCATTTTTAATTCGTGATCTAGTTGAACGACAGATTGCTCCCAATCTAAGAACTGCTAAATTTTTAATTCGAGATAGGAAACCTATTATATGGAACATACTTAAACAGACTATCCAAAGACATCCCATATTGTTAAATCGAGCACCCACCTTACACAGATTAGGAATACAAGCATTTCTACCTGTTTTAATAAAAGAACGTGCCATTCGGTTACACCCATTGGTTTGTGCAGGATTTAATGCGGACTTTGACGGAGATCAGATGGCTGTCCACGTACCTTTATCTATGGAAGCTCAAGTGGAAGCTCGTTTACTTATGTTTTCCCATCTCAATCTTATCTCTCCAACTATAGGAGACCCTATTTGTGTACCGACTCAAGATATGCTTCTAGGACTTTATAGATCAACTCTTCAAAAAAACCAGGGCATTTATGAAAATAGGTACCATCCGAATAACTCAAAAAAGAAGATCGTCTCACCTTCGTTTTATAGCTATGATGATGCGCTTAAAGCTTATGAACAAAAACAAATTGATTTAGACAGTCCTTTATGGCTCCGATGGAGGAGAGATATAGATACCTCTATTATTAATTCAGTAAATCGAGAACTTCCTATCGAAGTTCAATATGAATCTTTCGGTACCTTCTACGAAATCTATGATCATTTTAGAATAAGAAAAGGTAGAGTGGGGAAAATACTGAATAAATACATTCGAACAACCGTTGGTCGTATTCGTTTTAATCGAGAAATAGAAGAAGCTATAAAAGGCTTGTGGACTTTTGATATCCGACAAGAATTGTCACTATTCAGAATTTAATGTTGTTTAGAATCCTTTCATTCATGCAGAGAAAGATAAAGATTAAGGGAGCCTTCGAGCTTAAACCCATTGCTGATTCCTACTCCCCAACCCAAAATGGAGATATTTCTTATGATACAACCTAAAATCAAAGTACCTTTTCCTTTTGAATTGCCCTTTTTTAATAAAGGGATCGATAAATTTGTTATGAAGCACCTTATTAGAAGATTCGTAAATCAATTTGGAATGACATATACATCACATGTATTAGATCAACTGAAGATTTTAGGTTTTCAGCAAGCTACCGATGCAGCTATTTCATTAGGAATTGATGATCTTTTAACAACACCCGCTAAACTATGGCTTATCCAAGATGTGCAGCAACAAGGGTTTGCTTTGGAAAGACATCATGATTATGGAAATGTACATGCAGTGGAAAAATTACGTCAATTGATTGAGATATGGCATGCTACCAGCGAATATTTGAAACGAGAAATGAATCCGAATTTTAAGATGACTGATCCTCTTAATCCAGTACATATGATGTCCTTTTCAGGAGCTAGAGGAAGTATATCTCAAGTTCACCAATTAGTAGGTATGAGAGGATTAATGTCAGATCCTCAAGGAAAAATTGTCGATCTACCCATTCAAGGAAATTTACGTGAAGGACTTTCCTTGACAGAATATATTATTTCATGTTACGGTGCTCGTAAAGGAGTTGTAGATACTTCTATACGAACAGCAGATGCTGGATATCTCACACGTAGACTTGTTGAAGTAGTACAACACCTCGTTGTACGTAAAGTAGATTGTGGTACTTTCCAAGGTCTTTTTGTAAATCTTATTCAAGATCAAGAAACAATCAAAAATCAATTTGTTCTACAAACACTAATTGGGCGCGTATTAGCAGACGATGTATATATAAAGGGAAGATGTATTGCCACGCGCAATGAAGATATTGGGATTAAACTTGCCAATCAATTCTATTATTTCCAAATACAACCAATATATATACGAACCCCTTTTACTTGCAAAAGTATATCTTGTATTTGTCAATTATGTTATGGTCGGAATACTACTCATAGTAACTTAATCGAATTAGGAGAAGCAGTCGGCATTATTGCAGGCCAATCAATTGGAGAGCCGGGAACTCAACTAACATTAAGGACTTTTCATACTGGTGGGGTATTTACGGGTGATATTGCAGAACATATACGAGCCCCGTTCACCGGAAAAATGGAATTCAACGAAAATTTAGTGTTTCCTACCCGCACCCGTCATGGGCACCCTGCTTATATATGTCATAATAGTTTAGACGTGACTATCGATAATCAATATGAAGTACAAAACTTAACGATTCCGCCAGAAAGCTTGCTATTCATTCAGAATAATCAACTCGTGGAATCGGAACAAATAATTGCTGAGATTCGTGCAAAAAAACCCCCCTTTAAAGAAAAAGTAAAGAAATATATATATTCTGGCCTGACAGGAGAAATGCACTGGAATATCCCTATGCCGTCTAATTTAATAGAAAAGACAACTCATTTATGGGTATTATCGGGAGGTATATATGAATCCGCTTTTCATAAAGATCAAGATCAAGTGGATATTACAGAACTTCTTCTTCACAAACATAAATCACTTTCGAATTATTCAGTGGATCAACACGAATCAGTTGACTCAAACTGTTTTGAAAGAGGAAAAAAAATCTTTAATTATCTCGAAACTGATCGAACCATAGCTAACGAACATCAAGACTCTATCGATTGCACCATTCTTCTTGAAAATACCAACAATATGAGGGAAAAAAACGAACTCATGGTACCATTATGGTGTGATAAACAATGGGGAAAGCGAAGAATCCCTTGTCCTGATTTAATTCTTAGAATGCCTAGAGAAGATATTTTCTATAAAAATGAAAAGAACAACATTTTTTCTTTTTTGAATGACCCTCGTTCAAAAATGATAAAATATGGGAATATTCTCGGGGGTTATTCGATTGAAAAAGAAAGGAATTTTTTTGAAAATCAATTAGACGGAAGGCCCAGATTAAAAAAAAAAAAGGCTTATGCTTCTCTCATTTCAGTAAGAACAAATAAGATCATTATCAATATGATTCAAATTAGCTTGCTGAAATACCCTTTTTTCAATATCGCAAGTTCTCCATTTTTGTCTCATAACAAATTAGGTCACACTAATTCTTCTTTTTCGAATGATCAAAGTAAATTACTTAGTAAGGGAACTATTCGTTCAGTACCTAATGAGAATAAAAAAGATCAATCTTTTATGGTTCTTTCTACTTCTGATTTTTTGCAAATCGTTTTGTTTAATGATTTAAAATGCTTAAATACAGTAAAAAAGTCGGATGCAAATAAAAAAATTGCAGGTTTACTGGGTTATTTACATAGTATTGCTAATCGTTTTCCATACTGTCGTTTGATGACTTATAAAATACTAAATGAACGTTCAATTTCTAACAATGACTCGAATACTTTTCAAGTAGCTAAATGCTATTTTATGGACGAAAAGAGGGAAATTTATAAATTTGATTCATGCAGAAATATTATTTTCAATTTCTTCAATTTGAATTTGTACTTTTCGCTATCCAATTTTTTTGCATTTCCAGTAGTAAGCCTTGGACAATTTTTTTGCGAAAGTATATGGATATTCAAAGATAAACAACTCCAAGGATCCGGTCAGATTGTAGTTGTTCGTGAGGAATCTTTTATCATTAGATCAGCTAAACCCTATTTGGGTACTCGAGGAGCAACTCATAATAGTTATTATGGGAAAATTCTTTACGAAGGAGATACATTAATCACTATGTCATACGAAAGATTAAAATCCGATGATATAATTCAAGGTCTTCCTAAAGTTGAACAATTATCAGAAGCCCGCTCGAATACTTTAATATCGAAAAATCGAAAAAAGAATTTTCAAGAATTGAACAGACACCTGGCAATATTTTTTGGAAACTGTTGGGGGTCATTCGCCAGTGTTAGAATAACTATGGAGGATAGTCAGAATCAGTTGGTCAATGAAATTCAAAAAATTTATCGATCCCAGGGGGTACAAATTTCTGATAAGCATATAGAAATTATTGTACGCCAAATTACATCGAAAGTTTTAGTTGTAGATGTCGAAAAGTCCGAAAATCAAAATTTTGAAAATGGGCTAAATAGTGTTTTTTTGCCCGGAGAACTCATTGGATTATCACGAGTACAAAGAATGGATCGTGCTCTCGAAAAAAGAATAAACTATCGAACAATTTTATTGGGAATGACAAACGCATCTCTGAATACTCAAAGTTTTCTATCGGAAGCGAGTTTTCAGGAAACTGCTCGGGTCTTAGCGAAATCTGCTCTTCAAGGTCGCATTGATTGGTTGAAGGGCTTGAAGGAAAATGTTATTCTCGGGAGAATGATACCTGTTGGTACTGGATTCAACCCTTTGGAAAAACGGAGTAAAATAGATCTGAGAATGAGGATCCAAAAAATATTTTTCAATATATTGAAAGATTTTTTCTTTGATGATCAGTATACAGTTTTATTGCAAAAACAAAAAAAAAAAAAAAAAGTTCTAAAAAAACTAGTCAAAATAAAGAAAAAATCAAAACGAGTAATAAAAAAAAAGTAATTTAATTTTTTTATAAGGAAAGAAATCTAACAATTTGCTTTATTGTAATTATATAAAAAGAAAAAATCAAATGAATAATTGTACCAAGTACGCTACGGCAAGCAATCTAACCCATTCCATTGGAATGTAGATATTTCAGTTCATATTAAAAAGCAGAAAAAGGAAAATGACGAACAAAAATTGGAACATCAATTTGAACGAGATGGTCAAAGTAGGAGTTCATTTTGGTCATGAGACCAGAAAATGGAATCCTAAAATGGCACCTTACATTTTTAAAGAATGTAAAAATAGTCATATTATAAATTTGACTTATACTGCTCGTTTTTTATCAGAAGCCTGTGATTTTGTGTTTGATGGAGCAAAAACAGGAAAACAATTTATGATAGTTGGTACAAAACATCAAACAGCTGATGCAGCTAAATTAGCTGCTTTAGCAGCTCGATGTCATTATGTAAATAAAAAATGGCTCGCGGGTATGTTAACTAATTGGTTTACTACAGAAGCAAGACTTGAGAAATTCAAAAATTTAATGAAAAAACAAAATACGGGAGGATTTGATCAATTTACGAAGAAAGAAGCAGCAATACTCAAGAGAGAATTGAACAAATTGCAGGAAGATCTGGGAGGTATTAGATACATGAAAAAATTGCCCGATATTGTGATAATTCTCGATCAAAAAGGAGAATATACTGCTATTCGGGAATGTAGAACTTTGGGTATTCCGACAATTTGCTTAGTTGATACAGATTGTGACCCAGATCTCGTGGATATCCCAATCCCAGCCAATGATGATGGTAGAGGACCGATCCGACTGATCCTAAATAAATTAATTTTAGCAATTCGCACGGGTAGAACATTGTAATTCTATAAAAAGCGAATAAAAAAAAGAGAAGCTAAAACTAAGTTGGCTACTATTCCCAAATCTTATAGAATAGATTAAGATAAAATTATTTGTATAGAAATACAGAAATCTTCTTAATCAATTCAATAATCATTCAATTATTTTATTTCGTAGCCTGACTGATGATAGTGAAATAATTGAGGAATCGGTCATTGAACCATAAATAATTTTTTTTTTTGAAATTCATCTTTATATGGTAAAGGGTAATATGGATATTGTACAATTTCCTATTAACACGCTGGATTTTTTCTACGAGATATCCGGTGTGGAAGTAGGTCAGCATTTTTATTGGCAAATAGGGGGGTTCCAAGTTCATGCACAGGTACTTATAACTTCCTGGATTGTAATTGCTGTCTTATTAAGTTCAGCTACTCTAGCTGTTCGAGACCCACAAATCGTTCCGAACGGAGCTCAAAATTTTGTGGAATATGTTCTCGAATTTGTTCGGGACTTGGCTAGAACTCAGATTGGCGAAGAAGAATATGGTCCTTGGGTTCCTTTTATAGGAACCATGTTCCTATTTATCTTTGTTTCTAACTGGGCAGGTGCTCTTTTCCCCTGGGGAATTTTTCAATTACCTCATGGGGAATTAGCCGCACCTACAAATGATATTAATACTACAGTAGCTCTAGCTTTGCTCACATCAATAGCTTATTTTTATGCAGGTTTTACAAAGAGGGGTTTAGGCTATTTTGGTAAATATATTCAACCAACCCCAATACTTTTACCGATTAACATATTAGAAGATTTTACGAAACCTCTATCACTTAGTTTTCGACTTTTTGGAAATATATTAGCTGACGAATTGGTAGTTGCCGTTCTTGTTTCCTTAGTACCTTTAGTGGTACCTATACCTGTAATGCTCCTAGGATTATTTACAAGTGGCATTCAAGCTCTAATCTTTGCAACTCTAGCCGCAGCTTATATAGGAGAATCCATGGAGGGTCATCATTAATTTAATTAATTGGACTCAGTCTTTTAATTGATGATTTGCTATATAGAAAACGTTAAATGTTCTTTTCATTTTGATTCTCCCTTAATTATAGTCATAAATTAAAATACTGAATCTCTAAGATCTTAGTAGAAAAATTCAGGATCACCCGTCCATAAAATCGATAGATAGAATAGATCATATTTGTAGATTCATATCTACATAATAAGATGAATAGGTTTACTAATGGGAATTAGTTTAGTAAACTATGTGTGTACCCCGATCTGGAACAATGACTCGAAGGGATACATACGTTTTCATAGTTTGTATTATATATGCATATATGATCTATATAGAATTATATAGATTCTAATTCTCATTATTTAGAGACAGAATATTTCATCTAAAAAAGAATAGAAAGAAGGGTAGAGGATTTACTTATTTTGTATTATAAATAATTTTTTAATACCGTTTCGTCGCATCGGAATTTAGTTGTTTTCAAAGAAAAGAAATTGTTCTCTAGTTGAACGTGAACAATCAAATCAATAGAGAAAACTATCATATTATCCACCATTTATTAATCTAAGAGGAGATTACCATGAATCCTTTGATTTCTGCTGCTTCCGTTATTGCTGCTGGATTATCCGTAGGCCTTGCTTCTATTGGACCTGGCATTGGTCAAGGCACTGCTGCGGGACAAGCTGTTGAAGGTATTGCGAGACAACCGGAGGCGGAGGGTAAAATACGAGGTACCTTACTGCTAAGTTTGGCTTTTATGGAAGCTTTAACTATTTATGGATTAGTTGTAGCTCTAGCACTTTTATTTGCTAATCCATTTGTTTAATCTCGGAGACCAAAATCCGTATCCTTCGGGATTTTAAGGACCCCCCCTCTATTCATTTTCTTGTTCAGCCAATAGGGGAGGGGCTGATCAAAAAAAATGGACTTATACGTCACTTGTTTTAGTCAGAAAGACTTGCGACATTCGGAGAAGTAGATAGATTGAGCAAAGTTTTTTTATTGTATCCTTATTTATCGTTATGCGGGACCTGGGACTTACTAAGTACTCGAAATCTGCTTATCCAGAATGAATCGAGTCGGAGAAAAAACTTTGTAAAAGTATCCTTATCTATGAGGGGAGAGCGTATGAAAAATGTAACTGATTCTTTCATTTCCCTAATTTATTTATCCTCCGCTGAGGGTTTCAGGTTAAATACCAATATTTTAGAAACAAATATAATAAATCTCAGTGTGGTGCTTGGTGTACTGATCTATTTCGGAAAGGGAGTGTGTGCGAGTTGTAAATTTGAATAATCTAGCTGGATCCAACCAACTGCATTTTGTAGATAGAAAAGTGCATGATCTCAACGAATTACTTCTAAAAGGGAAAAAATCAATATGGAAGAACTATAGCATTTCGTAATTGATTGGAAAATTTTTGACTAATCCCAACCAATAAGAGAAAATCTTTAAAATGGTTAAAGCTAAACTGCTTGAAGTCCAAGCAAAACTGGGTACTCTTTCCACCGCTGTGCTAATACGAGATGGGTTCAAAGGCATAGTTGAAGGTTAATTCGATATATAACATTCATATCAATGGAATTATTCAATCTATCTACTGAAAAATAGTCCTAATCTCCCATCCAATTTTTGGGGTTTAAATGCGGAACGGACGACCTACACAAAAGCGAATTTATTCAACAAAAAAAATATGAAAAGAAAAAAAACAACAACTCAGTTGATAATAAAAAACCCCTTTTGGCAAAAGAGCCCTTCGTAGATTTCGGTCTTTGATAGATTGATCTTATTTTTAATAATATGAACGAAAAGGGTAGGCTTGGTAAAAAAAGCCGAGCGGGAAAGCCGAATGAATTGAAAGATTCGTGTTCGGTTTGGGAAGAGATTATTCGTTCAACTTATGAATAGATAATCTACTTTCATTAAGTAATTTATTAGATAACCGTAAACAGAAAATAGTGAGTACTATTCAGAGTTCTGAAGAATTATGCAAAGGAGCTGCTAATCAGCTTGAGCAAGCCCGAGCTCGCTTACGGGAAGTAGAAATGCGAGCGCGTGAAATTCGGGTAAATGGATACTCTCAAATACAACAAGAAAAAGAGGAACTTATCAATCTTGCTTCTGTTAATTTGAAACAATTAGAAAATTTAAAGAATGAAACCGTTCACTTTGAACAACAAAGAGTAATTGAACAGGTTCGACAACAAATTTCTCGCCAAGCTGTCCAAAGAGCTCTAGGAACTCTGAATAATCGTCTGAATAGCGAGTTACATTTACGTACGATCGAGCATAATATCGACTTGCTCCTAGCCATGAAAAACATAACTGATTAACTATTATATTATATTATATATTTATTTTTTCTTTTTCAATTTATAATAATCTATATAATATATATATACTAGGTCTTATTTTTCAAAAAAGAACTAACTAGTGTTAATGGTAACTATTCGACCCGATGAAATCAGTAGTATGATACGTAAACAGATTGAACAATATAATAACGAAGTCCAGGTTGTTAATATTGGCACTGTACTTCAAGTAGGAGATGGCATTGCTCGTATTCATGGTCTTGATAAAGTAATGTCAGGGGAATTAGTAGAATTTGTAGATGGTACAGTAGGTATTGCCCTAAATCTAGAATCAGATAATGTTGGAGCTGTATTAATGGGTGATGGTCTGATGATACAAGAGGGTAGTTCCGTGAGAGCAACAGGAAAAATTGCTCAGATACCAGTAAGTGATGCTTATTTGGGTCGAGTTGTAAATGCGCTAGCTCGACCTATTGATGGTAAGGGGAAGATCTCATCTTCCGAATCTCGATTGATCGAATCTCCCGCTCCAGGTATTATTTCAAGACGTTCTGTATATGAACCTCTTCAAACGGGTCTTATTGCTATTGATTCTATGATCCCTATAGGACGCGGTCAGCGAGAATTGATTATTGGGGACAGACAGACCGGTAAGACGGCAGTAGCTACAGATACGATTATAAATCAAAAAAATCAGAATGTAATATGTGTTTATGTCGCTATTGGTCAAAAAGCTTCTTCGGTAGCTCAGGTAGTTAATACGTTCCAAGAACGTGGCGCAATGGAGTATACCATTGTGGTAGCGGAAACTGCAGATTCTCCTGCTACATTACAATATCTTGCTCCTTATACGGGAGCAGCTTTAGCCGAATACTTTATGTATAAAGAACAACATACATTAATCATTTATGATGATCTTTCGAAACAAGCACAAGCTTATCGACAAATGTCTCTTCTATTAAGAAGACCACCTGGCCGGGAAGCTTATCCAGGAGATGTTTTCTATTTACATTCTCGCTTATTAGAAAGAGCAGCTAAATTAAATTCTCAGTTAGGTGGAGGGAGTTTGACTGCTTTACCAATAGTTGAGACCCAAGCTGGAGATGTCTCAGCTTATATTCCCACTAACGTAATTTCCATTACCGACGGACAAATCTTCTTGTCAGCTGATCTATTCAATGCAGGAATTCAACCTGCCATTAATGTTGGTCTTTCCGTATCTAGAGTAGGATCCGCAGCTCAGATGAAAGCTATGAAACAAGTAGCTGGAAAATTAAAATTAGAATTAGCTCAACTTGCAGAGTTAGAAGCTTTTGCACAATTCGCTTCTGATCTTGATAAAGCTACACAAGATCAATTGGCAAGAGGTCAACGATTACGTGAGTTGCTCAAGCAATCTCAATCAGATCCTTTGACAGTGGAAGAACAAATAGCTATGATTTATACCGGAACGAATGGATATCTAGATGTATTAGATATCGTACAAGTTAAAAAATTTATTCTTAAGTTGCGCGAGTATTTAGTAAAAAATAAACCCCAGTTTGGAGAAATTATACGTTCTACTGGGACATTTACGGAACAAGCAGAAGATCTCTTAAAAGAAGCTATTCAAGAAAATATCCAACTTTTTATTATGCTCGAAATAGGATAAAAGAGCTTAATAATCACTTTGCAACATTTAACAAAGCATAACGAATTATTACGTCCAATAGGATTTGAACCTATACCTAAGGTTTAGAAGACCTCTGTCCTATCCATTAGACGATGGACGCTTGATTTTCATTATTCCTTGAAATACTTTATCGATTGGGAATAAAAAAGTATGATTTTTTCTCCATTCACAACGAGATTCGGGAACGAAAGAGAAAAAATAGATAGGTAAGATGGACATGAAAAAACATTTTGAATAAGAATAAGGCAATATGAATGAGCGGGTAGCGGGAATCGAACCCGCATCGTTAGCTTGGAAGGCTAGGGGTTATAGTCGACGTTGATTAACGCCTCTAATTCAGAACCGAACATGAAAATTTCATTTCATTCGGCTCCTCCATGAGAGAGAGATAGAAAGGGAAGTCTAATAAAAAAAAAAAACGATTTTTCACATTAAACATTTCACATAATACATAAATTATTTCTGCTCTGCTCCATAACATCTATGTTAGTTTATTTGTAGTTCTTTCCTCTTAACTTCAGGTGAACAACCTTCAATAGAAAATATCTCTTCACTTGATAGATGATCCTTATAGAAAGATCAGATTGAAAAATTCTTAATATTGGACTCAAAAATCTTTCTAATTACTTCGTTCCCTATTTCTACTGATTGCGATCCTAGAGGAAATAAAATTTCACCGAGCTCAAACAAAATCACGGTGACTAAAGTAAACCAAAGTCACTGTTATCTAGCTATTTGACTCCAACTTTTGCTATTCTAGTAGTTGAAAATTGAGTTTAGTTACGATGAAAAATAATATTTTGATATCCATGGATCTTTGATTGATCCGATTAGATAGATCGGTCTAATCCTTGAAAACATTCTACATTCTGTTTCGCCATCTTGAATGAAATGGAAAATATGGTCATTTTATCATTTCAAATTCAAATTACGAGAATGCGCACAATTCCTTTCCTGACCCAGGGTATTCATAGGAGAGGTTTAGAACCTATATAGAAATAGAGTTTTTTCCAAATAAAAACGAGAGTTGAAAGATCCTTCAACTCTGTTGAATATAATGAGAGAACGAATCACACTTTTACCACTAAACTATACCCGCCACAATTTCATTGTATCATATAGATCGATTTTTTGTCCAATAGGGAAAAGAAAAAGGTCATTTTTAGATTCTAATAAGAATCTAATGCAAGTTCCTATCATCATATTTTCCTATTCCTGAAAATGAAATAACAGATAGTTTCTTTTCACTCCCTCCGTCCCTTAGCTTATTGTTTTGTTTTTACTCTTACAAGAATAACATATAATCAATATTAATAAGGAATACTCGATTAATAATAATATGATTTTAGTTACTAACTATTTTAATTATAGATAATTTTTATGATTATTAACATATTCCTTAGAATAGTTCAAGTCATTTTTGAATTAGTTTTTCTTTATGACAGATATAGAAAATGAAAATTATGTCAAAAAGAAAGAAAAAAATCCATTCTTAGTCTTTGAAATCTCTTTTTTATCCTTCAATATGATCTATCCATTTTCAATCTAGAACATCTCATCCAGATTATAATCTGAAACAGTTGGAATTAAAAAAAAAAATACGAGAAGTAAAATATAGAAGTGCTTATCTTTTATGTTATAATTTTCTAAAAAAAAAAAAAGGAAATAAAGAAATGATATCACAAGGTCCAATTTTGATAGCCCTTTTTATTGCTGTTACTTTTATAACAATTATTTTAGTTTTCAGATTAGGTAGAGCACTGTATTCTTCATAATTTGGTCAATTAATTCCTTATCTAGGAAAGATAATAGCCTGGCCAGATACTGGCCGGGCTATGAGAAAGCGAAAAATTGTTTGGAACGGAATAAAGAAATAAAATTGGATTCTCACAAATGTTGGTCTTTATTTAGTGAAATGCTATATTCATTTTAGATCTGCCATCTAGGAGAGATGGCTGAGCGGACTAAAGCGGTGGATTGCTAATCCGTTGTACAAACTATTTGTACCGAGGGTTCGAATCCCTCTCTCTCCGTTCAGTCATTTGAGATGACTCCTCAAAACCTATAGAAACAGGCCTTTTTACAAAATCTACTTTCTCATTTTTTTTCTATTCTTTACGCCCAGGATTTCGTCCTGGATCATTTGATAGGAATCCAAAGATAAAAAGAGAAACAAAAAATATCACTACTGCGTAAACGAACAGCTTAAGAGTAAGCATTATGTAATCTCCGAGATTCTTATTAGAAAACGGAATAGATCATCAATTTTTGTATCATATATTGGCATTGGCTGAGCAAAGAAAAAAAGCAGATTCAAAAAATTGATTCTGTTTCTCTTTTCTTCTTTGCTCGGAATTAAAGATAAATAGGAATTTTAATACTAATTAAACTATCCTAAACTTGTTTAAGATTATCACAATCAATTGATCATATCAACAAAAAATGGAAACAAGTACAGTCTATGTCTAAAATAGAATAAAATTTGGAATAGATAAATTATCATCCTTACTCGTTCTTTCAATATTTATATTAAAAACATGTAAATATAAAATAACATATTCTAATCACTAGCTAATCACCCAAACTGCAACTGTGATGCAGTTGATATTGACTAAAGGTATTTTAATCTGTCGAGAATAGATGTATGAGAAAATCAAAATCAGAACAAGGAAAAATAGTGATACATCAATTTGGTTAATGAAAATGATCCAATTAGAAATAGTGAAAATGGAACAACTAATAAAAAGAAAAAAGATATGTTTTTTCTCAATAAAAACTTTTTGTAAGATTATCGAAAACTTACGGCAGCTTGCCAAGCAAAGGCTAATAAAAAAAAGAAGAGAGGGATAATTGGCATTATATTAACAATTGGATCAAAAATTGCATAAGCTTCAGGCAATTTGGCAAAAAAGGAATTATTCAAATGAAAAGCGGCATCGTCTAGACAAATATGGAAGTTGAGGATAACTGACATTTTGATTCTCCGATGAATAAAAATGATGTAAAGATCCAAAAGTATTTGGCCAATCAATCGAATTTTTCGACAAGATTAGACTTTTAGTCTTCGAGTTGGAAGGGATCATTTATTCATACAATATTTTACCTATTCTGATAGGGAATGACCAATGAATGTATATTCTTGTTTCTTTGTTAGGTTCAGTTAGATATTAACTCAATAATCTATGCCCCTCCGGTTTTTCTATGCATAATTGCACAGCACCAGATAAGAATGAATTAAAATGAAACATTGCATCAATTTATCTTAATTGATTATTATAAATCTAATAATGGGGCGTGGCCAAGCGGTAAGGCAGCAGGTTTTGGTCCTGTTATTTCGAAGGTTCGAATCCTTCCGTCCCAGGTGGAACAGTATTATTGAATTGAAAAAGAAGAAGACTATACTTATAGAAGGGAAATATGATTTCGATAAGATCTAAATAAAGAAAGGGATATTTTTGCGGTGTAGGATGGGAATACCGATAACAACATTGCATCAAAAATAGAGAAAGAATATAATGCTCATGCAAATGAAATAATTGATGGGATGCAATTATTATTTTATGATTTCGTTCTACAAGAAGGGGATATGGCGGAATCGGTAGACGCTACGGACTTAAATTTTTTGAGCCTTGGTATGGAAACTTACCAAGTGATAGCATCCAAATCCAGGGAACCCTGGGATATTTTGAATGGGCAATCCTGAGCCAAATCCGATTTCTAGAGACAATAGTTTCCTTTCGGAGAAAGGGATAGGTGCAGAGACTCAACGGAAGCTATTCTAACGAATCAACATAATTTGGATTGGATACATTCCATTATTTACAGAATGTCTTTTGCATTTTATTTAACGCTTGAAAAAGTATTTGGTTCTATATAATAGAACCAATATACAAAAATCACGATTAGAGTTCTAGGTTTGTTTTGAACGAATATGCCTAGCTTCAAATTGGTTGAAATTGAAGGATTTTTCCAATTAAGAGCTTCTCTATAAATTTGCGTTTAATTCAATTTTTGGAAGTAACAATTGGACGAGGATAAAGATAGAGTCCAACTCTACATGTCAATGTCAACAACAATGAAAATTGGAGTAGGAGGAAAATCCGTTGGTTTTATAGATCGTGAGGGTTCGAGTCCCTCTATCCCCAGGTTATCTGTTTTATTTTCGATTTGTTAGGTGTCTTAGAACATAAGAAGTGTTGATTGTATGATTCTGCTTCTCTTATATATACATCTTTGTATATAACATACACAATATATATATATTGTGTATTATTTATTGTATATTATGTTTTTAGTTGTATCATTGCTTCTACTCGTTCAAATGCTTTTACCTTTTTGTTTTTAGTTGACAGGAGTTTGGTTACTGTGCTAGTATGATGCACAGGGGAACAGCCGGGATAGCTCAGTTGGTAGAGCAGAGGACTGAAAATCCTTGTGTCACCAGTTCAAATCTGGTTCCTGGCATATACATTTTATACAAGTATCAAAAAGGATTAGTAGATCTTATTTACTATTTTATTTTATTAACATAACTAATAGAATGTTGATGATTTACGAATAATCATCAGTGATTCTATGTTATTAAATTAATAGGGAATTTGTCCAAGTTATTTCAAAAGGGATAAAAACTAAAATAACTCGAACTAGAGAGCAATTTTCTCTATTTCATTCGTATTAATATCTTCTCATAAAGATATAAATAACTAGACCTATTAGATAGTTTCCAATTCCTCTGGAAGATTCAAAAAAATGATTTTGATTAATAGAAAGATTGATCAAAAATAGCTTCTACCTTAGCATTATATAAAAATAGGACTAGATCGGGGTAAAGACCAATACCTATGATTGGTAGAAAGAGACAGATCAAAATAAAAAGTTCGCGTGGTCCCGAATCTTTAAAATAAGGATTCGGAATATTCAAATCCTTATATCCATAGAACATTCGACGTAACATAGATAACAAATAAATGGGAGTTAATATCATTCCAATTGCCGCTATTGCAGTAATAATGATTCGAAAGGTCGAAGAATAATTATAATTAGTAATTAGACCCAAAAATATCATAAATTCTGCTACAAAACCACTCATTCCTGGCAATGCAAGAGAAGCCATTGAAAAGCTACTGAACATAGTAAAGATTTTAGGAATTGATATAGCGATTCCTCCCATTTCATCAAGAAAAAGAGTACGTATCCTATCATAACTTGTTCCTACCAAGAAAAAAAGTGCAGCGCCAATTAATCCATGAGAAATCATTTGCAAAATGGCCCCATTGAGACCTGTATATGTCATGGAACCAATTCCTATAATTACAAAACCCATATGAGATATTGATGAATAGGCTATCCTTCTTTTCAAATTGCGTTGACCCATAGAAGTTAGAGCTGCATAGATAATTTGCACTGCTCCTATGATAATCAACCACGGCGAAAACAAAGAATGAGCGTGAGGTAACAATTCCATATTGATCCGAATCAACCCATATCCTCCCATTTTCAATAGAACTCCGGCCAAAAGCATACATGTACTATAGTGTGCTTCCCCATGAGTATCCGGTAACCAGGTATGTAAAGGGAAGATTGGTAATTTTATTGCATAAGCGATCAAAAACCCTAAATATAATAGCATTTCAAGTGTGATGGGATAATCTTTTTTAGCTAATAATTCGAAATCGAATGCTGGTCCATGAGATCCATAGAGACCCATACTTAAAGCTCCCATTAAGATAAAAATGGAACCACCCGCAGTATACAAAAGAAATTTTGTGGCTGAATAGAGACGTCTTTTTCCCCCCCACATGGATAAAAGTAAGTACACAGGAATTAGTTCCAACTCCCACATGAGAAAGAAAAGTAGAATATCTCGAGAAGCAAATAATCCCAATTGTCCGCTGTACATTGCCAACATCAAGAAATAGAATAATCGCGGATTTCGAGTAACTGGCCAAGCAGCTAAAGTAGCTAAAGTAGTTACAAATCCCGTTAATAAAATAAGTCCAATGGAAAATCCATCAATTCCCAGTTTCCAATGAAAATGAATAAGACTTATCCAGTTATAATCCTCTTCCAATTGGATTAATGAATTATCAAAATGATAATGATAACGGAATATATAGGTCATTAAAAGAAGATCTAATAAGCAAATACCTAAAGTATACCATCGAATCATTTTATTTCCTTTATGGGGAAATAAAGGGATTAATAACCCCGCAGATATGGGCAAAATAACAATTATTGTTAACCAAGGTAAATTACTCATAATGAAGAGAAAAGAGACTTTCGATATCAAAACCCATGCTTTCATTTTTGGGTCGAGTATGGGTTTTGATCAGTGAAAGAGGAAAAGGAGAATGAAAAATATGTATGGGATGAATCTAACTATTTTTCTTTTTTGATGGATCAGTAAGCTAGACCCATACTGCGCGTTGTTTCATGCCATAAATAAACACGTACACTTAAGAAATCCGTTGGACAAGCCGATTCACACCTCTTACAACCTACGCAGTCTTCTGTTCTTGGAGCAGAAGCAATTTGCTTAGCTTTACATCCTTCCCAAGGTATCATTTCTAATACATCTGTAGGACACGCTCGTACACACTGGGTACAACCAATACATGTATCATAAATTTTTACTGAATGTGCCATTGAATCTAAGAACTCCATTAGTTTTTATAGAAAAAGTGTTTCATTGAATAAGATTTTTTAATATATGGCCAATGACGATATATTAATGAATATCAAGCAAATCAATAATTGTATTATCGGTGATATAATGAATAGATTCGGATTCTATCTGTTTAATTTAGAAAACATTTTACCCAATCTGGTCTTAAACAGATCATTTGGATAATGAATTAAATATGAATTATGCTCTTGATTGATCTTAGAATAAATCTCTCTCTAAATAAAAGATCTAGATCTATTTCAAACCTAGTATAGTATCTATTTGAATAGAAATAGATATACAAATTTTTCATATGGAAGGAGATCTACCATTTTGACAAATTAAATTGATCGATACGAGTTGATTTTCTGTTACGATATATTGCCAGAACAATAGCTAATCCAATAGCTGCTTCAGCAGCAGCAATAGCTATAACAAAGATCGAAAAGATATCCCCCTTTACTTGCCTACTATCAAAAAAATTTGAGAATGTTACTAGGTTTAAATTAACCGCATTGAGTATTAGCTCAAGACACATAAGTGCTTTAACCATGTTTCGACTTGTTACTAGTCCATAAATACCGATAGAGAATAAATAAGCACCTAAAATAAGCGCATGTTCGAGCATAATAGAGGAATTCCTCATACCTTGATCTCTTCAGATACAAACAAAAGTGATAGTTTCTAATTTATCATTATCAAAAAAATGACACGATCTATGAAGATAAAACAGCGCATTTATGCCGCACGAGAGCTTTCATTTTCAAACTGTTTCTTCTCGACGAGCTATAGTAATGGCTCCTATAAGAGCAACTAGAAGAATTAGAGAAATAAGTTCGAATGGGAGGAAAAAATCAGTGGATAAATGAGTCCCAATACGTTGAATATTGCTTGTTAAATCTCGTTCTAACATTTGATCTGATTTTTGAGTCAGAGATATTCCAAACCATGATATGTTCAAGATAATAGTAATTAATGAACAAAAAAGACTCGTACAAACTATTGAAGTAATGCTATCTCCGATAGTCCAGGGAGAGGCATAATTAGGATATTTCGGATTATTCATCAACATCACAGCAAATAGAATCAAAATATTAACAGCTCCTATGTAGATTAGGATTTGTGCAACAGCTACGAAATCCGCGTTTAGTATAATATAGAAAAAAGATATACAAATTAGAACTAACCCCAATGAAAGAGCGGAATAAATTATATTAGTAAGTAATACTACTCCTATACCTCCTAATAGAAGACTTAGCGTTAGAGGAGCCAACAAAAGAATATCAGATATAGATTCAGATCGATTCATTATGTGTACAATAACTTTGAATATTATTTCCTCCCATTCACTAAATAAAAAGTTACCCCATTTACTTCTATGCTATACTGGATTTCTAATTTCATTTGATATGGGCACTGATTAATTAATCTATAGATCAATAATAGATTCCGATCAATCATACATGTGACATTATTAGTGAAATGTCAATAGAATTATTAATTCCTGATTTGTAAAAAATAACAAATATTTTGTTTATTAGATACTCTTTGATCGGAGCTCAATCTGAATAATCCTAGAAATGATTGAAATCGTATAAATGATTGAATCATAAAATTTGTCCATAGTTTCTTCAGACATATTAAGTTAATATGCTGAGCTCGGAATTGTTTGGATTGTTAAATCTTCAACAACGGATATTGGTAAACGTCCTAAAGCAATGTGATCATAATTTAATTCATGACGATCATAGGTCGAAAGTTCATATTCTTCAGTCATCGCTAGACAATTTGTGGGGCAATATTCGACACAATTTCCACAAAAGATACAAATTCCAAAATCAATACTATAATTTTCCAATCGTTTTTTCCCCATATCTATTCCGACTTTCCAATCCACAACAGGTAGATTGATCGGGCATACACGGACGCATACTTCACAAGCAATACATTTATCAAATTCAAAGTGGATCCTCCCGCGAAATCGTTCTGATGGGATCCATTTTTCATAGGGATATTGAATAGTAATAGGTAAACGATTCATGTGATATAAGGTAACCATAAAACCTTGCCCAATGTATCTCGCAGCCTGTATTGCTTGTTCACTATAATTCATAAACCCAGTTACCATGGAGAACATGTGTAAAATATCCTTGAATAATCATTTTATAGAAATTTCTTTCTCTTCATAGATTTGATCTATCAAATTTGGATATATTGCAAAATTGATAAGAACCTCTTCACGAATAAAAGAGAGTTAGTTATAATAAAATAAGTTGGAAAGAAGCTGTTAGTAACAGATTACCCAAAGCAATAGGTAATAGAAATTTCCACCCAAGATCCAATAATTGGTCCATTCTTATCCTAGGCAAGGTCCATCTTGCCGTGATAGAAATAAATAAGAACAGATAGGCTTTAGCCAATATAATTAGGATCCCGATTGTCATATTAACGACCCCGCTAATTCCAGAAATAGAATCCCATTCAAAATGTTCCAGAATGGGTATGAATGGAATTGATAAGTTCCATCCGCCCAAGTAAAGAACTGTTACAAAGAATGAAGAAGCTAATAGATTTAGGTAAGAAGCAACGTAAAATAAACCAAATTTGATACCCGAATATTCAGTTTGATAACCCGCTACCAATTCTTCTTCCGCTTCTGGTAAATCAAAGGGCAATCTTTCACATTCTGCCAGAGATGAGATGAAAAAAGCTAAAAACCCTATAGGTTGTCGCCACAAATTCCATCCTAAAAAACCATATCTGCACTGTGCTTCAACTATATCAATTGTACTTGAACTATTCGATAATTATAGTCGACAGAAACATCACTGTTTTCATCTCTATTCCAAAACCGTACGTGAAACTTTCACTTCATACGGCTTCTCAATGGTCATTAAGAAATAAAGAAAACAATAAAAAAAAAGCACCAGATCATAAATTGAACCAATGAGATTCCGTCTGCTACAAATAATAGGAGCTTTTGAACCTATCTTAACCTTCAGTATTTTTTTTTGCGAGAGAAAGAAAACTGTGTTAAAGGATTATTTCGTTCTGGATAGCCATTTTTTTTAAGTAGATAGAAACATATTGTAGATCGGGGTTCTGAGGAAGTACTACTTGATCATCCCTACCAATGTCAAGTCCTTATTGTTATCCCATTTCTATGGAAATATCTTTGGTCTAGATATCGGTTTCTTTTTTTCACTAATCTTTTTTATATCTTGGTGTTTCTCACCATCTACCTTTGCTTGATTTTTAGTATATATGACGGTAACTTCATACTTTTATCCTTTGCTTCCCCGCTATTGGGTCCCAATGACTAATATAATGAACTGGGGCACACAGTTTTCACTGATTGTGCATGCTTTCACTCTTGTACATGGGGGATGGGATTTAATCATCTTACTGCAAAATTTGTAAACTGTTTGATCTCACCCATATGACTATCTAGTTTTTGATCGGAATATTAATCCCATTCACCTCTGTTTTTCCCTAAAAAGAGGGAAAAATGAATCTCATATTCCAACGAATCACACGTAGAGATATAGATAACACACATAAAGCTAAAGGAATTTCGTAACTAATAGCTTGAGCAGCAGCTCGGAGACCACCTAAAAAAGAATATTTATTATTGGATGCATATCCTGCTATAAGCAGTCCAAGGGGAGCAATACTTGAAATTGCAATCCAAAAAAAAACGCCTATACTAAGATCAATTAAAACAATGTGGCGACCAAAGGGAATTACTAAATAGCCTAAAAAAATAGGTATCACCACTACCGCTGGTCCAATACTAAATAACAAAATATCCCCCCTAGATGGGATAATATCCTCTTTTAGCAGTAGTTTTATTCCATCTGTCAAAGCTTGAATAATTCCCAAAGGACCGGCGTATTCAGGTCCAATGCGTTGTTGTATTCCCGCAGATATTTTTCTTTCGAGCCATACAATAACTAATACTCCTATCGTAATTCCCAATAGAAGGATAATTATGTCAATTAGAATCCATATAAGACTATATATTTCTTTTGAAAATCCCAATCGAGAAAATAAATTGATAGCTTGTTCTTCAAGATCTGCTATATTAATCACCATTTTAACGATCAACCTCTCCCATAATGATATCTATACTACCCAAAGTCGTCATGATATCGGCTAATTTCATCCTTTTAACCAGTTGAGGAGGAATCTGCAAATTAATAAAACCAGGTGGTCGGATTTTCCATCTCCAGGGAAAAATGTTATCATCTCCTATAAAAAAAATTCCTAATTCCCCCTTGGGAGCTTCTACTCTCACGTAATGTTCTTGTTTTGATAACTCAAAAGTAGGGGAAGGTTTTTTACTAATAAATCGAGATTCAAAATCGTTCCATTTCGAATCTTTTCCCTTATTTAAACGTCGAACCTCTAAATTCTCATAGGGACCTCCCGGAATTATTTCTAGGGCCTGTCTAATTATTTTTATAGATTCTTTCATTTCTCCGATTCGAAGCAAATAACGAGCTAATGAATCTCCTTCTTTTTGCCATTGGATTTCCCAATCCAATTCATCATAACATTCATAATGATCCACTTTACGAAGATCCCATTGGATTCCGGAAGCTCGTAGCATGGGTCCTGATAAACTCCAATCTATTGCTTCTTCTCTACTAATAATGCCTACTCCCTCAACTCGTTTCAAAAAGATAGGATTGCGTGTAATAAGTCTTTCATATTCTGTCACTTTTGGAAAGAAATAGTAGCAAAAATCGAAGCATTTATCTACCCAACCATACGGTAAATCTACAGCTACTCCTCCAATACGGAAATAATTATGCATCATTCGCATGCCCGTGGCAGCTTCAAATAAATCATATATCATTTCCCTCTCTCTTAAAATATAAAAGAAAGGAGTCTGCGCACCAATATCAGCCATGAAAGGTCCAAGCCATAACAAATGAGAAGCTATACGACTTAACTCTAGCATAATCATTCTAATATAGCTGGCCCTTTTAGGTATTTGAATATTTTCCAATTTTTCTGGCGCATTAACCGTTATCGCCTCTGTGAACATAGTAGCTAAATAATCCCATCGTGTTACATAGGGAAGATATTGAACAATTGTTCGGTTCTCAGCAATTTTTTCCATACCTCTATGTAAATAACCTAATATAGGTTCACAATCAATAACATCTTCACCATCTAGAGTAACAATAAGTCGAAGAACACCATGCATTGATGGATGATGAGGACCCATACTTACCATCATGAGGTCTTTCTCCTTAGCAACCATAATCATAACTCTTCCCTGGTTAAAAAAAATCAATGAGAACAAAAAAAAGACTCATTAGGATTCGGAATTTAATAAAACATAATTTTTGAAAATTTCGTTCAAATCAAAATTAACGCAGTCCACGAATATCTAATTGATCGATTAAACGTTTGTAACGAAGTCTATCTTTCTTGAACAGATAAATCAGAAGTCGTTTACGTTTACCCACAATTTTCCACAAACCTCTTTGGGACGAGTAGTCTCTTCCGTGCAGGTCCAAATGTTCAGTAAGTTTTTGAATTCGACTGGTTAAATAATATACTTGAGATTCAACAGATCCTCTTTGTTCTCTAGGAATCAAAGAGGGGCGAACAGACAAATTTTTGATCATAAAAAAAAAAATATTCCGAAATTCCATATTATTAATTTAATTTAGAGTAAGAAAAAAGAATGAGATCCATTTTTTTTTTTCATGGTCTATATATTCCTATGTTTCGATCGAATGAATTTCTCTTCGGCATAAATAAAATGCAACTTTCGTAGAATAAAGTTACCATACCAGCAAGATTTAATGTCGGAATTTATCCGGGATTATTAAAAAGAATGATAGACTCTCCTTTTTCATTGAGAAAGAAAAAAAGGGATGACGGAATGATTAATAAATTCCCTATCTTTAAGGTCAGAGAGAAGAGCTATAGTGGATTATAGAACCGTGTGTGTCCCGTAATCTTTCCAAGTACCTCCAAGAGACCCTAGAGATTCCCATTGCTCCTCTCTAAGGTCTTGGAGGGTGTACTAGAGTTATACCACTTCCTCTAATTTATTCATTATTTTCGGGATCTTCTTCATCTACTAAGGGAGGAAGAAAACCCTTGGGCTTTTTTCCCATTAGTAGTTCTCTCGGTATGTTCGGTCTTGGTCCCGTTATTATCATCCCATCCTTCTCACCGAAGAAAAACTCTCTTAAAGAAGAATAACTCGTAACATAAGAAAGAGCTTTTCTTGCGTCCGAATTTGCTTTTTTCCTCCAAACCTTATTACGATGCTGTTTTTTGGATTTAGAGGTGCGTTTTTTTGGTACAGCCATATTATTTTTATAGTTCGATTTTATTTAGAAAAAATATAAAATTTTTGAATATTATTATTATTATTATATACATATATTTTTTTTTGTAAACTTCTTATATATCTTTAAATTCAATTCATTGTTTATAGTTTAGTTCCATTTTATTGAGAAAAATATGATGGAATATTCTATCATATTTTTCTTGCATTTTGCAACCTTATTATAGAATATTGAGAGATCCACGATACAAATTGAGAACAATTAATCAATTCTTACATACACTTACATACATATATCGAATTTTGAGTAAATGAAAACTATGTCATTTTAGCATATTCAATTATTTCTCATCTTAACAATTCTAATTGCTTTAATTTTCTATTCAATTCTATTCTTAATACTACTATTAATCTACAATACAATAGAAAATTTCATAAAATAAGAATGTGTGTGTACATGATTAATAGCTCAGTACCTAGACTGAAAAAGAGTTCCTTCTTGCTCATCTTACAAATATTTGATTAGTATCAGTATTGACCGATACAAATCTTTTGCAGAAAAAAGAAAAAAAAGGTGAAAATTGAATATGAAATCGATAGGATTGCATCCCATATTCTATCGTTCTTCTTTATTCATGATCTATCGTTTTTATTTTATTCTCTTCAGGGTCTAGTGGATTGGAAACCAAGAATGCGGAATATAAAAATATTGAGAATAATGATTTAATCTTCCTATGGAATTTATATACAAATATGCTCGGGTCGTGCCTTTCCTTCCGCTTTCAGCTTCTGTACCAATCGGATTAGGATCCTTTTTTTTTCCAGGAGCAACTAAGAGTGTTCGCCGTACATGGGCTCTTATTAGCATTTTTCTGTTAAGTGTAGCTATGTTTCTTTCTTTCAATTTGTTCTTGCAACAGATTACCGGCGGTCCCATCTATCGGTATTTCTGGTCCTGGGTTATAAATAATAAGTTTTCATTAGAGTTAGGCTATTTAATTGATCCACTTACTTCCATCATGTTAGTTTTAGTTACAACAGTTGGAACCATGGTTATGATCTATAGCGATACTTATATGTCGCACGATAAAACATATGTAAGGTTTTTTGCTTACCTTAATTTTTTCAATGCTTCTATGCTAGGGTTAGTTATTAGCCCTAATTTATTACAAATATATTTTTTTTGGGAATTAGTAGGAATGTGTTCCTATTTATTGATAGGTTTCTGGTTTACGCGACCCAGCGCGGCTACTGCTTGTCAAAAAGCATTTATAACTAATCGTGCAGGGGATTTTGGACTCTTATTAGGAATCCTAGGTTTTTATTGGGTAACAGGTAGTTTTGAATTTCAATATTTGTCTGAAAAATTAAACGAATTGACTGCCGTTGATGGGTTTGATTCGTTTTTTGTTACTTCGTGTGCTTTTCTCTTATTTTTAGGTCCAATAGCCAAATCTGCACAATTTCCACTCCATGTATGGTTACCTGATGCTATGGAAGGGCCTACTCCTATTTCAGCTCTTATACATGCCGCTACTATGGTAGCAGCAGGAATTTTTCTTGTAGCTCGATTGTTTCCTCTTTTTAAAGCTCTACCTTTAATAATGTATCTTATCTCTTGGATAGGTGGAATAACAGCTCTATTGGGAGCTACTATGGCTCTCGCTCAAAAAGATCTTAAAAGAGGCTTGGCTTATTCTACTATGTCTCAATTAGGTTACATGATGTTAGCTCTAGGGATAGATTCCTATCGAATCGCTCTGTTCCATTTGATTACACATGCTTATTCCAAGGCATTATTGTTCCTAGGATCCGGATCAGTCATCCATTCAATGGAACCCATTGTTGGATATTGCCCCAGTAAAAGTCAGAATATGGCTCTTATGGGTGGTTTGAGGAAATATATGCCAATTACGGGAATCACTTTTCTTTTAGGAACACTTTCTCTTTCTGGTATTCCACCTTTTGCTTGTTTTTGGTCTAAAGACCAAATTCTTAGTGATAGTAAGTTATATTCTCCCATTTTGGGGGGAATAACTTGGTTCACAGCAGGATTAACTGCCTTTTACATGTTTCGTATGTATTTACTTACTTTTGAAGGGGACTTCCGTGTAAATTTAGTTAATTCATATAACAACCATATTACACTATATTCGACTTCCATGTGGGGAGAGGAGGAATCCGGGATATCAAATAGAACGAGAGCGGATTCTATGTCGAATCAAATTATAGG